GGAGGAGTTGGTCCGAAGGACAACTCCGACCGATAGGGAGGAGTTGGCCCTCCGATAGGAGGGCAACTCCGAATTCCGATAGGGAGGAGTTGGTCCGAAGGACAACTCCGACCGATAGGGAGGAGTTGGCCCTCCGATAGGAGGGCAACTCCGAATTCCGATAGGGAGGAGTTGGTCCGAAGGACAACTCCGACCGATAGGGAGGAGTTGGCCCTCCGATAGGAGGGCAACTCCGAATTCCGATAGGGAGGAGTTGGTCCGAAGGACAACTCCGACCGATAGGGAGGAGTTGGCCCTCCGATAGGAGGGCAACTCCGAATTCCGATAGGGAGGAGTTGGTCCGAAGGACAACTCCGACCGATAGGGAGGAGTTGGCCCTCCGATAGGAGGGCAACTCCGAATTCCGATAGGGAGGAGTTGGTCCGAAGGACAACTCCGACCGATAGGGAGGAGTTGGCCCTCCGATAGGAGGGCAACTCCGAATTCCGATAGGGAGGAGTTGGTCCGAAGGACAACTCCGACCGATAGGGAGGAGTTGGCCCTCCGATAGGAGGGCAACTCCGAATTCCGATAGGGAGGAGTTGGTCCGAAGGACAACTCCGACCGATAGGGAGGAGTTGGCCCTCCGATAGGAGGGCAACTCCGAATTCCGATAGGGAGGAGTTGGTCCGAAGGACAACTCCGACCGATAGGGAGGAGTTGGCCCTCCGATAGGAGGGCAACTCCGAATTCCGATAGGGAGGAGTTGGTCCGAAGGACAACTCCGACCGATAGGGAGGAGTTGGCCCTCCGATAGGAGGGCAACTCCGAATTCCGATAGGGAGGAGTTGGTCCGAAGGACAACTCCGACCGATAGGGAGGAGTTGGCCCTCCGATAGGAGGGCAACTCCGAATTCCGATAGGGAGGAGTTGGTCCGAAGGACAACTCCGACCGATAGGGAGGAGTTGGCCCTCCGATAGGAGGGCAACTCCGACCCTCTCCCTATCGGTCGAGTGCCTAAAGGCCGAAGGGTCCGAACGAAGTGAGGACCACTCCGACCGAAGGGAGGAGTTGGAGGAGTGGGAGGAGTTGGTCCGAAGGACCACTCCGACCGATAGGGTCCGAACGAAGTGAGGACCACTCCGACCTACCGGGTCCGAACGAAGTGAGGACCACTCCGACCTACCGGGTCCGAACGAAGTGAGGACCACTCCGACCGATAGGGAGGAGTTGGGTTTAGGTGCTCTCTTCCCTAGTTAGGTGCTTCCCTTCTAAGGTGTAAGGTGTTTCCTTTCTCTCTCTTTCGGGCGAGCGATAGCGAGCCACTTACCCCCGATAGGGGGTAAGGGGTTTAGGCCAACTCCCCCAACTCCTCCCGGTAGGTCGGAGTGGTCCTTCGGACCAACTCCTCCCACTCCCCCCACTCCTCCCACTCCTCCCGGTAGGTCGGAGTGGTCCTCACTTCGTTCGGACCCGGTAGGTCGGAGTGGTCCTCACTTCGTTCGGACCCGGTAGGTCGGAGTGGTCCTCACTTCGTTCGGACCCGGTAGGTCGGAGTGGTCCTCACTTCGTTCGGACCCGGTAGGTCGGAGTGGTCCTCACTTCGTTCGGACCCGGTAGGTCGGAGTGGTCCTCACTTCGTTCGGACCCGGTAGGTCGGAGTGGTCCTCACTTCGTTCGGACCCGGTAGGTCGGAGTGGTCCTCACTTCGTTCGGACCCGGTAGGTCGGAGTGGTCCTCACTTCGTTCGGACCCTATCGGTCGGAGTGGTCCTCCTATCGGAGGACCCTTACCCCCTATCGGGGGTAAGTGGCTCGCTATCGCTCGCCCGAAAGAGAGGGAAGGGAAGCACCTAACTAGGGTAGAGAGCCCCTATTCGATCTACGTGACCAAATTTTCCACTCGATCCCACTATTTGATTCCTTCAAAGGAAAAGACGAGATTGGTTCCTTCACGAAGATGAACGAGAAGTTCCCCTTCACGTGATGGAAATGGGACCGATGGGAATGGGACTGAGTGACACCTGGGCTGAGCTCCCTACTTTTCCTTTCTCCATGGAACTTTCTTTTCTTTCAAGAATCAGTATTGGTTCCGGCACGGTATATTTCCTAACGGATTCCATCCAGCCACAGGTTCCCCTACGACTACCATGTTACGACTTCACCTCAGTCACTGACCCAACCGTGGTATGCGCCAATAAGACCACCAAACCCCCTGCCGTGTGCCACACTCAACTAGGCGTGGAGCACTAGAGGAATGGGTGATCCTTGGTCGATGCTTCGGGCGGAACCAATTCCCAGGGTGTGACGGGCGGTGTGTACAGGGCCCGGGTACATATTCACCGCGGCATGCTGATCCGCGATTACTAGCGATTCCAACTTCATGTTCTCGAGTTGCAGAGAACAATCCGAACTGAGGCAATCTTTCTGGATTCGCTCCGCCTTACGGCCTTGCTTCCTATTGTAATTGCCATTGTAGCACGTGTGTAGCCCAGCCCATAAGGGCCATGCGGACTTGACGTCATCCCCACCTTCCTCCATAAGTAGACTAGGCAGGCAGTCTTTTGTGAGTGCAACACCTGCAGCACTGTCATCAATCCGATGTAGTCCGCAGCATGTCTTAGCAACACAAAACGGGGGTTTCGCTCGTTATAGGAGTTAACCAGAAACGTCTCACGACACGAGCTGACGACAGCCATGCAGCACCTGTATGAATGGCACGTTCCATCCTTCACAGGACAAGCACACTTGTGAACTGGCAGTTCATATGTCAAGTGTTCATACGTCAAGGGCTGGTAAGGTTTTGCGCGTTGTATCGAATTAAACCACATGCTCCACCGCTTGTGCAGGCCCCCGTCAATTCCTTTGAGTTTCAGTCTTGCGACCGTACTCCCCAGGCGGAGTGTTTAACGCGTTAGCTGGGCCCCCGATCCGCTTGCGGACCAAGGACGAACACTCATCGTTTACGGCATGGACTACCAGGGTATCTAATCCTGTTTGCTCCCCATGCTTTCGCACCCCAGCGTCAGTAGAGACCCAGAAAGCTGCCTTCGCTATTTCGGCGTTCCTTCGTATATCTCCGGATTTTATCCCTACACACGAAATTCCACTCTCCTCTATCTCACTCGAGTAAATTGGTTTTGAAAGCATTCCGCCAGTTGAGCTGGCGCCTTTCACTTTCAACCTGATTCACCGCCTACGTGCTCTTTACGCCCAGTCATTCCGAATAACACTTGCCCCCCCCGTCTTACCGCGGCTGCTGGCACGGAGTTAGCCGGGGCTTCTTCTTCGGGTCTTGTCATAATCTAAACCCGACGAAAGAGCTTTACAAGCGGCATTGCCCTTCCTCGCTTACGCGACGTTTTCCACTCACTCACGCGATATTGCTGGATCAGGCTTTCGCCCATTGTCCAATATTCCCCACTGCTGCCTCCCGTAGGAGTCTGGGCCGTGTCTCAGTCCCAGTGTGGCTGATCGTCCGAAAAGACCAGCTAAGCATCTGCGGCTTGGTCAGCCTTTACCTAACCAACTACCTAATACTACGCAGGCTCATCAAACAGCGCTTTTTAGCTTTCCCGAATTTTCATTTCGTTTATTCAGGATTTGGCCCAAACTGTTTGGCAGATTCCCACGCCTTACGCACCCGTTCGCCACGGAAGTTTTCAACTGTTCGCCCGGAAAACCACGTTGACTTGCATGTGTTAAGCATATCGCTAGCGTTCATTCTGAGCCAGGATCAAACTCGGGTTTTTTGGTAGGTTTACTGTCTCTGCCCTAATCGAGCCGAGACAGAACTGATTCTGTGTTCAAAGGCTGATAAAGGCTTTCTATTTACTTGATTCTTCCATTGGTGGTGGTTGGGGCCATAGCCGCAGTTGGTGGGTAGGGAGTGAAAGCTAGCGCTTCGCAGCGACGAGGAGGGGGGTACCTACTACCTGGGGGTAGGGGGTCTTAGCGCGTAGCGCGGGTAGAATTCCCGTTGTACGTATCATTGCCTAGGTAGTACCCCCCGTGTGTGTACCCTTGCGCCGAGACGGTAGGGTAAGGCAGAACTGGTTTGTGAACCAAGCCGCTTCCCCACCTTTCGCATACCTCCATTCCAGATCTGCCCGGGCCCGGGACTGATTGAGAAAGTGCGAAAGGCGGTGCGAGTGCTCTAGAAAAGTAAGTTAGGGAAGTTACGCTTGGAGGTTCCGAGGGATACTCGACTGTGTCGGAGAAGGCGCGTTAGCTCGACCTACCGTAAGAGGGAGGGGGCGAAGCCCTAGGGGGCCTAGGGAAGCAGTGCTTAGCTTTCCAACTCCTCCCTATCGGTCGGAGTTGGGGGAGTTGGAAGACAACAAATAATTCCGAAGGGTCCGAACGAAGTGAGGACAACTCCGACCCTCTCCCTATCGGTCGAGTGCCTAAAGGCCGAAGGGTCCGAACGAAGTGAGGACCACTCCGACCGAAGGGAGGAGTGGGAGGAGTTGGAGGAGTTGGCCCTTTAAAGGAGCGCCGTCGCGAAAACCGGGTAATTTGATTGAATTTAAGCGCTCCAACTCCTCCCTCTCGGAATTCGGAGTGGTCCTATCGGACCAACTCCTCCCTCTCGGAATTCGGAGTTGCCCTCCTATCGGAGGGCAGGGGGCCTGGCCGGCCCCCGCGGGGGGCGCGTAGCGCCCCCCTGCCCTTAAAAGAACTGAATTTTCAATGAAATTAAAGTGACTTTAAAGCGGTCTTTAGACACTCGACCGAAGGGAGAGGGCGGTTAATCATTAATTTTCAAGGAAATTAAATTAAAGTAACCTAATTAATTTTCAAGGAAATTAAATTAAAGTAACCTCAGCGGCCGGGTCCGAGCGAAGCGAGGACCACTCCGCCGAAGGGAGGAGTTGGAGGACAACTCCGAATTCCGAAGGGAGGAGTGGGGGGAGTTGGCAGCGCTACTTTTAACTGCTTAATTTAGAATTAACGTAACCTAGGGAATTTAATTTAATTTAAATGACCGAAGGCCACCCTGCCCGAACTTCTGCAGTGCAGCCAGCTATTGAAGTCGGGCGGCTCGATTCCGGCCTCGCGTAGATGCCCTACCTTGCTGCTGTGGAACCATCAATGAATCAACCTAGACTTAACCCAAAAAGAAGCCACCTCTTTGATACGTAATTAGAATCAACTGCTGCCAAGAAACAAAACAGAAGTAACTCTTGTCCATGTTTGGAGCTGTTTTCCACTAAAAAGTCGATTGGCGGGATGGAGCTTGAATCCACCGGGTCGAACGAGCCACGTTTGTTGTTTCCACCAAATCCTCTCAATCCCGGTGAGCTACCATTTCTATCTATAGTTGATCGGATCGGAATACATACCGAATCTCGGGAGGTGCCTTTGTGAGGGAGGGGAGTAAACAGAGGAGATGGCCTACATCTATCTCATGGCAAGCTCGGCTCCTGGTTTGAGAAAGCTGAAACCCACCCCAATGACTCTGTCTCCCCGGAGGATATGTCCTTGTTACACAGCCAGCTATGGAAGTCGGCACGGATTCAACTGGCTGGGAATCTGCAGACGGGAGGAAATCGGATGGCATTGGACTTTTATTTCCTCGGGCTAGGGGAAGGAATCAAGCTTTCGATGCAGGCAGCTCAGCGCCGGATCTATATTCCGTTGACTGCCCATCCGCCCAACTCCCCCCACTCCTCCCGGTAGGTCGGAGTTGTCCTCACTTCGTTCGGACCCCTTTTAAAGCGTTACTTTAATTTAGTTTCAATTCAATTTAAGGTCTCCAACTCCCCCCACTCCTCCCTTCGGTCGGAGTGGTCCTCACTTCGTTCGGACCCTTCGGCCTTTAGGCACTCGACCGATAGGGAGAGGGTCGGAGTTGTCCTCGCCTCGGACCCTTCGGTCGAACCCTGGAAAGAGAAGCGATAAGGTAAGTTGCGCTAACGCGCAACTTACCCCTTCATGCAATTAGTAGATTCTACTGCAATAGTCCCGCGAATCCAAAAAGTAATCACCAGAATGGCCGGCCCAATCGCGGATTCCGCAGCTGCCACCGTTGACACCAATGAAGCGAATGATTAACCCATCATATCATCCAGATACACAGAAAAAACCGAAAAGTTCGAATTAACAGCCGGTAACATTGACTCGATTGGCATTGACATGATAATAATGTTCCTTCTATTCGAGAAGATTCCCCGAATACCTAAGAGGGGAAGAATCATAGAAAGGGTGAAATATTCGACTAGATACATGGAACGTCTCTTTTTGTTCCTTCCCCCCAATAGAAGGGGGGGTTCCTTGTATCATTCATGGCAGGTTCCTCCGTCCCCGACCAAGTATTCTACACACATAGATCTATATATGTGTGTGTATGTCCCTCCGTTTATTCCGCTCCTGGAGAGACGTCGGACTAGTTTTGTTCACCCTTCCTTCAGAAATCCGATCGGAGGGACCCTTTAATTTACTTTAATTTAAAATTAATTGAAACGCCCAGAAAGAGGCGTCCTCGCCCCTACGTGGGGCGCAGTGAGATCCCATGGAATCGTCGATGAACCGGGCGGGATCCAGCGGAACCTGTAGCTGCTGCGGTATGGGGGGAAACCGCTCAAGAGGAAGCCGAGATTTGATTCTATATAGTGATTTTTGCAATCAATCAGCCCCTTTAAAGTGGGTGGTAGATTGAGTTGCGTTTATCAGACCCTTTAAAAGCCCTCCCTAGGGATTATTTGTTGTCTTCCAACTCCCCCCACTCCTCCCGGTAGGTCGGAGTTGTCCTCCCGGTAGGCCGGCAGTTAAAAGTGTTTAAAGCTCCCTAGTACTTTAAAGTACTTTTAGCGCTGGTTTTCGCGACGGCGCTCCTTTAAAGGGCCAACTCCCCCCACTCCTCCCACTCCTCCCTTCGGTCGGAGTGGTCCTCACTTCGTTCGGACCCTTCGGCCTTTAGGCACTCGACCGATAGGGAGAGGGTCGGAGTGGTCCTCACTTCGTTCGGACCCTAGAAGCTGGCCCCACGAAGGGTGAATAAATAAGTGGGTTGGACCTTTAAAAGAGCTTAATTACTCTCTGTTCGTGCTACCAACTATCGGTTTAGTTTTGCTTTGGTTCCATCTGGTGACCCTGAATGGAGGACACGGAGTGAGTACCAAATGCTCGGCCATTCTGACCCTCCCCCTTACCTTCCCCTTCCCTTTATCTCCCCCCCCCCCCTCAGCCACTAGGGCCGGCCACTACAGCTTAACTTACTACCAGAATTTCAGGAATCAGGAGGGTTGATGCGGAAAAAAAGAAAAGAGCCTCCCGAAGAAGTGGTGGGCCTAGTTAATGCGGAAAAAAAGAAAAAAGCCTTTAAAGAAAGAAAGTACTTCAGTTCTTGCCACCACTAGTGCTCCGTAGCTCTTGGAGCACTAACTAAAGGGTTGTTCGACACTATGGTCCCGGAGCGCTTCGCGGGCTAGTTTTCCCCCCTCACCGAGATGGGTCCAACAGCAGGGCTTACTGGTACAAGATATAACAGGATTTAACAAGGGTGTGTGTTCCCCGGCAGGGGCTGGAGTAGGCTAATATTGGAGATTCCTTATCCCCCTTCTAGAGGGCAAGAAAACGCTCAGCTTCGCCTTTAAAGGCGCGTAAAAAGGAGAAATTTTTAGCTAGATTTCTTTCCCCCATCCTGGATTCAAGAAAGTTACTACTCACGTATGGGAAAAGGAGCAAAAAACCCTTTCTTTAAGTGCCATCCTTTTCTCGAGAGAGTTACTACTTACGTATGACAAAAAGAAGCATCAACACTTCAATTCTGGCGCCCTGAAGGGATTCGGGAAAGTTGATACTTCCCACTTTTTTCTGTGGAGGGGGATAATGAATCTCCGATATTAGCATCAACCACTCAAATTCTGCTGGTATGCACCCTTGAGAAGGGATTCAAAGTTTCTACTGACCCCGGCCAAAAATACAAATAGCCACAAGAGGTGAGCGCGTTGAACCTTCCCCCTAGATAGGCTAGGCTCAGCCCTTCTCGTTCTTGAAGGGCTGACCACTTTTTTGAGGGGGAGCGGAATTTGTTTTACAAATCCCGTGTCTATATACAAAATTGCTTTCCGGCTACGCGCTTTCCCTTTAAGTGCTTCCTCTTCACTGAGGAACTTGAATATAAGTCAATAGGATCAATGGTAGATAGATGGAAAGACTTCAGACTGGGGCTTTGGCGCGCCAGTTGACTGGTAGAGGCGGAAATAATAAAGGGGTATGAACTGCGTGTTGTTCCAATCAAACCCCCTCTGTTGACAAATACCACGACATTTTACAAGGCTTTCCGTGGCTCTTTCAGAGGTCTTGAGAGGCTTGAAAAACGCACTGAAAGAGTAACAACTTCGGGTGAGTCAAAATTCAGAGGCCTATAAAGTTCACGGGGATGGCCTATCAATTAATTCGGAGCCACTAGGTGACCTACGAAGGGTGACTCCTTTAGAAGGGACTACTCCTTTGCATGCACGTATAGGGGGTACTCCTTGGCAGATGCAGATTGCGGGGTACTCATTTGCAGAAGGGGGTACTCCTTTGCTGCACCGTATAAGGGGACGCAGAACGGAGGGTACGAATTACTCCCTACGTAAAAGGTCTTCTAATTGGTTGATCAATCCCAAACTGATAAACACGGTCACCCTCGGGCGTACCAATCGGTTGGAATAGGGAGATTTCGATTGGAATAGAATCTTCCCCGTGTTTGGGAGAGAAGGGCAGGGTGGCCTACGGCCACCTTTAAAGGGCAGGGGGGCGAGCTTGCGAGCCGGTCAGCCTGCCGGGCTGCCCTGCCCAGGAAAACGCGTAGCGTTTTCCTACGGGGGTACTACAAAGGTCTTCTAACCGGCAAGGCCCCCTGCGGGGGCCCTGCCGTACACGCGGGACTGAAGTACTCGTAGTCTGGCCGTATATTCACGCGCATACTCTACTTCGGAAACCTCCGAAACACACTACTTCGCCGCCCTTTAGAGCAGGCCGAGGCTGGCCAACTCCCCCCACTCCCCCCACTCCTCCCTTTGGTCGGAGTTGTCCTTCGGACCCTTTGGGCCCGGGGGGGGCCGGAGGCCCCCCACCCCAAAGTTTCACTGCGTCGTTACGTTCGTACGTGCTCAGATGAGAGATCAATACCTGAACAGATTATTACCTCCGCCTTTTCCTAATATACATATGCGCTTTTTACGCCATTGTTGGAAGGTACTCAGGTCTAGCCTTTCCCCTCTCTCGAACTCTTCCCAGGATGGATCCACCCCTTCTCAACCTCGGTCACCACCCATCGTTGGGGCCTGAGACACACACTCGCGCATTCCAACTCCCCCCACTCCTCCCGGTAGGTCGGAGTTGTCCTCACTTCGTTCGGACCCTATCGGAATTATTTGTGGCCAACTCCCCCCACTCCTCCCTTCGGTCGGAGTTGTCCTCACTTCGTTCGGACCCTTCGGCGGAGTTGTCCTCGCTTCGCTCGGACCCGGCCGCTGAGGTTACTTTAATTTAATTTCATTGAAAATTAAAGTGGGGTTACTTTAATTTAATTTCATTGAAAATTAAAGTGGGGTTACTTTAATTTAATTTCATTGAAAATTAAAGGTTACTTAGGTTTACTTTAATTTAATTTCATTGAAAATTAAAGGTTCTTACGGTTTTCGCGACGGCGCTCCTTTAAAGGGCCCTTTAAAGCCCTCCCAATAAGGAGGGCAACTCCGACCTACCGGGAGGAGTTGGAATCAATGAATCAATTCCGCCGTGGTGGAGCAGGTAGAGACAGAGGAAGAGTCGACCTCATTTCTGGCCTGCTTTAGAAGAACCCAAAAGGTGAGATCTAGAAACTCTCTTTACACCTATTAACAAAGAACATCACTCCTTCCCATACACCTCGAAACAAACCACAGGAACAGAGATTCATACTTTCCACCATAGATTGGAAGGTAGCTATATTCGGCTCAGTGAATCCTTCCATTTCGAGAGCGAGCATCACAGTCAGAAGCTTTGGCAGAAGCACCACCCATTGAATAAGCGATTGACCGGCCAACTCCTCCCTATCGGTCGGAGTTGTCCTTCGGACCAACTCCTCCCACTCCTCCCTTCGGTCGGAGTGGTCCTCACTTCGTTCGGACCCGGTAGGTCGGAGTGGTCCTCACTTCGTTCGGACCCGGTAGGTCGGAGTGGTCCTCACTTCGTTCGGACCCTTCGGTCGGAGTGGTCCTCACTTCGTTCGGACCCTATCGGTCGGAGTGGCCCTCCTATCGGAGGGCAGGGGGCCTGGCCGGCCCCCGCGGGGGGCGCGTAGCGCCCCCCTGCCCTTCTGTGAAAAAGAGTCCGACTTTTTGGTTTTAGTGCTACTTATTAGGTAACTGCTGCTTTAACTCATTACCCCGGCGCTTTCGAACTGCCTCTGCCACTGATCCCCGGTCAACTGTCCTTGCTTCTGGAACAGGGTATGAATCCACCCGGGTCATTGGATAACGCCCGGCCCTAGACTCATTCACACGCGACAAGTGGATGTCGTGAAGCCGGTGAGCGTCATGCTATGGTTGTGGGTGATAAAAGGCCGCCCCGTAGGGTGATGCTTTTGCTCAGTCAACTGGATCAAATGCCTGGGGTTACTTTAATTTAATTTCATTGAAAATTAAAGGTTCTTAGGCTGATTCAACTGAAGAAAAGTAAACAACTGGCACTGCACCTTAGGATGCATATCTAGATCCAGGCTGGGTGGCAAATGTTGAGGTGTGCAATTGACAGGTTTTGTGTTTTCGTGACAATAGAGATCCAGGACCAATAGCAGAGGTGCGCACAACATATAGAGGCAGCAGAGTCCTTTCTCTCAAGAGGGGGCAGTTTATCCTATTGATTCTATTGATAGGGGCTTATCAATTACTTCACCAGTCGAGCAATAGGGGAGTGCGGGGGCCTCTCCGTACGAGGAAGGAACAAGGGAAAGATAGCAACAATACGGACGGTCGGGGGAAAGCACCGAGGGAGAGCGTTCGCGTGGACTAGAGGTAGCTCGCAGTAGTACAATGAAGATTGGGTCCGCTTCATGAGCTATTCGTAGCCCCAGGTAAGGAACGGGATATAGCTTGCACCAGTATAGGACCATCAACGTGCCATATACAACAGCTCTCACTTTAATTTAATTTCATTGAAAATTAAAGGTTATTAACAATCCAACTCCTCCCGGTAGGTCGGAGTTGCCCTCCTGCCGGAGGGCAGGGGGCCTTCGGCCCCTTTAAAGGGGGGCCTTCGGCCCCCTGCCCTTGGTCACTTCCGGTCATCACTTGGCGTTAGTGGATCCAAAATCTCCACTTAGACCTCCCCCTTCATGCCCAACTCCCCTCTCGGGGAGTTGTCCTCGCTTCGCCCGGACCAACTCCTCCCTATCGGTCGGAGTTGGGCAGGGGGCCTTGCCGGCCCTTAGGGGGCCCCTGCCAACTCCTCCCCTCGGTCGGAGTTGTCCTCCCGTAGGTCGGACCAACTCCTCCCTATCGGAATTCGGAGTTGCCCGGGCCAACTCCCCCCACTCCTCCCGGTAGGTCGGAGTTGTCCTCACTTCGTTCGGACCCTTCGGCGGAGTTGTCCTCCTTAGGAGGACCAACTCCTCCCGTAGGTCGGAGTTGCCAACTCCTCCCGGTAGGTCGGAGTGGTCCTCACTTCGTTCGGACCCCTTTTAAAGCGTTACTTTAATTTAGTTTCAATTCAATTTAAGGCTTCCAACTCCCCCCACTCCTCCCGGTAGGTCGGAGTGGTCCTCACTTCGTTCGGACCCTTCGGCCTTTAGGCACTCGACCGATAGGGAGAGGGTCGGAGTTGTCCTCGCTTCGCTTGGACCCTGATGTGAAATTCTCTGTCGTTGTCTGAAGCCATTTTGTCTCAGTAAGAATCAAAGCAGTGAGTAGTGCAGGATAGATTCCCGTGATCAATTCCCAGGAGGCTGATCAGGCGGATTCCGAAACAGGAGGAACTTTTTAAAAGGCTTGAAAGGTCAGTAGTCTCGGCCTTCCTTTCTCGCTAGAAGCTCCTCCTCCTTTTTGAACCCACTTCCGCTCTTCTCCCCCTTACCCCTCATTCGAATTTTGAGACAAGAAGGTCCCCTGGCCCCAGCAAGGGGGCGGAGCGTAGCGCTTTCCACTTTCGGGCAAAAAACGCGTTTTTTCCCAAAGCGGCCCGGGCGAGTGCGAAGCACGAGACTTACCCCGACCTAGTCCCCATGATCGGACGCACCACATCCAACACCCAGGTACAAACGCCGGGATGCACACGTACACACTCGGCAGGTGCGAAACACAGGTATTCTAGGTTTTTTCCAGGGTCCGAACGAAGTGAGGACAACTCCGACCCTCTCCCTATCGGTCGAGTGCCTAAAGGCCGAAGGGTCCGAACGAAGTGAGGACCACTCCGACCGAAGGGAGGAGTTGGAGGAGTTGGCCCTTTAAAGGAGCGCCTTTTAAAGTCGCGAAAACCTGCTCCCTTTTTAGAATTCGGTCTTTAGACACTCGACCGAAGGGAGAGGGCCTTAGAAAGGCCCCCTGCCCGACCGAGGGGAGGAGTTGGCAGGGTGGCGCCACCTTTAAAGGAGCCCCCTGCGGGGGCCCTGCCCTCGCTAGGCGGGGGAGGCGAGCTTAACTTGATAGGAAGAATGAGTTGAGCGTTCTTTATACGATGGCAGTAGGGCTTATGTGCGTGGTGTGCTAAGTGGAGCGCCCTTCCTAGATAGGGCGATCTTTTTCTCAACTTATCTCTGTCGTGGAAACATCAGCTCGTTAAGAGGTTGAACAAAACTAAACATGCATCGTCGGTTAAGGGACATGAGACTTATTCTTCTTCAGTGCTAAGAACGAGCGGATAAGTGACCAATGGTTCGACCCAGGCTTCGAGTGCTTCTTTGGCTATAGAAAATCGGCAGGGCAGCCTGCCAGGCTGCCCGGGCGCTAACGCGCCCCCCTGCCATTCATTCAGCCGGTTGTTGAGCACCAGCCTGAGACCGGGTCGGCATCGATGAAGATGCAGGCCTTCGTTCGGGGCTGCCCTTCCATGGGGGCGGTACCTTTGCTCACTGAAGTTAAGGAACTGGAGAAGAACCCGGGCGATAAACTCCAGGCTTCTTCGAACTATCAATCGAGTCTCCTTAGCAGTATAGTTGACAATCACTATCGATCGCCTCAGCCCGCTCGTACTTCTTTGTCTCAATCGTTCCTTCCCTTCGCACCTCCTTTTCTTTTCTTTTCCGCGTAGCGCTTCCCCTTTTTATACGCGCTTCCCCTTTTTATAGAAGTGAAATTCTGAAGTGGAAAGCGCGTAGCGCTTTACCCGGGTCCCCAGCCGGGGCACGGCATGCTGGGTGTTATGGAAGTATCGATTATCCACTCGCCTTAGAAAGGTTGGTTGCTCATTGGCCGATTCCATCTCGGAAAGAGGAGAGGATTTGGGGAAGAAGATACGAGCATCATTAGCCAGGTTCTATCCTTCGACAAAAGTGGTGAGTGGAAGGCCGAGGCTGGCCCAAAGGGCCCTCCGATAGGAGGGCCACTCCGACCGATAGGGTCCGAACGAAGTGAGGACAACTCCGACCCTCTCCCTATCGGTCGAGTGCCTAAAGGCCGAAGGGTCCGAACGAAGTGAGGACCACTCCGACCGAAGGGAGGAGTTGGAGGAGTGGGAGGAGTTGGTCCGAAGGACAACTCCGACCGATAGGGTCCGAACGAAGTGAGGACCACTCCGACCGATAGGGTCCGAACGAAGTGAGGACCACTCCGACCGAAGGGAGGAGTGGGAGGAGTTGGAGGAGTTGGCCCTCCGAAGGAGGACCACTCCGACCGATAGGGTCCGAACGAAGTGAGGACCACTCCGACCGATAGGGTCCGAACGAAGTGAGGACCACTCCGACCGAAGGGAGGAGTGGGAGGAGTTGGCCCTCCGATAGGAGGGCAACTCCGAATTCCGAGAGGGAGGAGTTGGTCCGATAGGACCACTCCGAATTCCGAGAGGGAGGAGTTGGCCAGCCCGGGGGGGCCGGAGGCCCCCCACCCCTTCATTTCGTGCGACGAGTCAATTCCCAATGCGATGCTGCTATCCGTTCGACGATCCTACTTCTGATGTCACCCCACCTCTCCCGCCTTCTTCTCTCTCTTGGAGGTGGGATAATTAGGAAAAACTCTACAAGTATCGGGGAGGATGATGCATAAAGACTAGACAAGTGCTGCGCCTCGGGCAACTCCTCCCGGTAGGTCGGAGTTGCCCTCCTGCCGGAGGGCGGGCCCTTTAAAGTGGCACTTTAATTTCATTGAAATTAGATTAAAGTAACGCTTTAAAAGGGGTCCGAACGAAGTGAGGACAACTCCGACCCTCTCCCTATCGGTCGAGTGCCTAAAGGCCGTGGCGGGAGGAGTTAGGGGAGTTGGCCTTGCCGGCCGAGGCTGGCCCGGAAGGGCCCGGGGGGGGGCCGGAGGCCCCCCACCCCTTATTAGGGGGGTTTAAAGTAGCGACTTTGAACCAACTCCTCCCGGTAGGTCGGAGTTGTCCTCGCTATGCTCGGACCCTGCCAACTCCTCCCTAGGAATTCGGAGTTGCCCTCCTGCCGGAGGGCGGGCCAGGGGAGCGCATAGCGCGAAAACCGTAGGGGGAAGTACCCCTGCCCGACCGAAGGGAGGAGTTGGAAATAAGCACATTTTAGGCAGGCCCAAACGTCGATTCTTGAGCGGCCGGCACCGTAGCTTTCTTTCGGACCAAGTATCGAATTAGCGGCATCTCGGATATCAATACCCAAGCCGCCCCTGCCGGGCTTCCCATAGACTAGCGGCATAAAAAGCTGACCAATTTACGTGTCAGTAGTTTCATGGTGGTAATGTATCGGTCGGATCTAGCCTAGGCTTTCGGAACTCTGGCAGCTCTTGGTGCAGGTACGAATAGAAGTCAACTCCCCCCACTCCTCCCGGTAGGTCGGAGTGGTCCTCACTTCGTTCGGACCCGGTAGGTCGGAGTGGCCCGTAGGGCAGGGGGGCCTTCGGCCCCCTGCCTGGCAGGGTCCTCCGACAGGAGGACAACTCCGAATTCCGAGAGGGAGGAGTGGGTCAAGAACCTTTAATTTAATTTAATTTAAACTTAAGTAAGTCTTTAAAGCGCAACTCCTCCCTTCGGCCTTTAGGCACTCGACCGATAGGGAGAGGGTCGGAGTTGTCCTCACTTCGTTCGGACCCTTAAATTGAATTGAAACTAAATTAAAGTAACGCTTTAAAAGGGGTCCGAACGAAGTGAGGACCACTCCGACCGAAGGGTCCGAACGAAGTGAGGACAACTCCGACCAAAGGGAGGAGTGGGGGGAGTTGGGGGGAGTTGGCCCTTTAAAGTCGGCCTTGCTTTCTTAGTTAGGTTAAAGCGCGTAGCGAGACACACACTAAACGCGTAACACGCATTTCGGAAGAAGTGCTAGGCGCCCCTTTAAAAAGTGCCACGTACCCCTATAGGCACGCCACTAGGCGGGGGTACCTAAGCTGTTCAGCCCCGGCACTTAGTGGCAAATGAAGGTGGGCACATAGCATTTTATTCGCCGGTACCAGCGAAGCCCTTTTAAAAGGCGCATACTTCCGGATCACGAGTAGCACGTAGCGACCACTAGGCAGCGACCAGTAACACACGAAGAATCTGAGTAGAATAAGCGCCTTCATCAATCCGCTACGGGAGTTTAAATTAAATTAAACCACCACTAGTAGCGCATACTGAAGCTTCCCCACGAATTTGAATAGAATAAGCGTCAATTCGAGTGAGCGGAAATGCCCTTTTTAAAGTAGCGCGAGAACTAGTTGGCACGTAGCGCTTTCCGTGCTGCGCTCTGCGTCAGTAGTGTTGTGCCTTTTAAGCGCCCCAATGATCCATGCTTCATGCTCCACCAAACATCAATGGAGAGGCCACATTCCGGGAGACGGAATCCTTACCCTCCCGTAGGTCGGGTAAGTGGCGTAGCCCGACGATAGGCACCCCGTAGCGGGTAAGGACACTGGCTAAGTACGACATTGCGTGGTGGGTGCCGGCCCGCCTTCTAGTAGCCCTTCAGTCAATCCCCGCCGATCTTTGCCCCTTTCACTTCTTTGCCCTCCCCCTTTCCGCCTTTGTCCTTCCCCTTGCAACAACTCTCGAGCGGTCAAAACGCCCGCCCTTGCAGCATCCGATCTTCCACCTTTATTGAACAGCTGATCCTCTACTTTTCTTCCTCTCTTGAACAGCCGATCTTTATCCCTCTATTCCTCTTTGATCAGCTGTTAGCCGGGCTGATCTTTCACTTTCTAAATCTCAAGAATCAGTTGTTAGCCTTTAAAGGGCATAAAGCTTTTCAAGAAATTGAAAGGCTAGCTAGTTAGTGTTTTTGAGCCTTTCAAAGCGGCGCCATAGAGTTGGAGTAAAATAAGGTGCATTGGGGTGTGTATAATCAGTTGTAGAAAAAGCTCGGAAGAGACGATCTTGCCCTTGGAGCAGACGATTCTCCCCAACTCCCCGAGCCGGGGAGTTGGATACCCACAACGCGAAAAACTGATAGTTTTGTCTCAACACTCCAACCTGCCAGGGCGGTCGAACCACGTCTCCCGAGAGTTCTCAGTACATATGGCGTAAAACGCTTTTCACGTATCGGGGTCGGAATGGAATCGGGTGTTTCACGTCTTACTCTAGTGCCGCCCGTTACTCTTTAGGAGACATCCGCCCCAGAGAAACTACCCAACCTTTCCTCATCTCACTCTTGAATCGAGTTGCGTTGGATAGATTCTATTTACGTGATTTCTGGGAGACGGCATGTTTGGGCTAGCCTTCCTTTTGCCCACCCACTACTAGGATTGGTGCTTTCGCTAATGGTTTCTTATGCAGGGAAAGGGAGGGCCTTTGGCCCGACCGGCAGCTGGGAAGGGCGAAAGTGTGCAGGGAAGGGCAATGGGAAGGAAGGGCGCAAGTGGGCGTGCTGGGGTGAGGGGTGGTGCCGCTTTCATCCGAATAAGTGGTTCCTGATTGATTCGTCTTAGATGTAAATAGCCTTACCACTGGAAGTATAGTGTGGTTCCACCTCGCAAGGAGAACAACAAGCGATAGATTGAAGATCAACAGGGCTTGATCCAATGATCAAGGAAAGGAATAGGCAGAGAAAGAGCCTTTAAAGTGCTAAGCCCTTAAGTGGCGCTTAGGCTAGTATTGGCACTTTCAGGTGGGCCAGAAAAGAGCCCCAAAGGGAGTCGGACCCGCCCTCCGGGCGGAATAGGAATACTCGAAACATCCGGATCGATCCAAAAGACTGGGGGTTACTTTAATTTAATTTCATTGAAAATGAAAGGTTCTTAGGCCATTCTTTCGAATGCGAGACACTAATCCTACGGCAGCCCCTTGGCGCAGCGCCGATCAGGATGCGGTATTTACATCGTACTCTCTATAGGGCACGTATTCGCACAAAATCTATACGTTTTTTTCTAATTCACGTATATAGATTTGGTGACGACCGGTGGCCTCCATCTATCGGTGCAGGGGCTGACGTACGCTATGCGCTCTTACCAGGAACGCGCTTTCCCGTGCCAGTACTGACTGAAGTAAGGTTCGACCCAACAAGTTATTCTGGGTCCTACGCTCGTAGGCACAACTTTTTGAGTAAATAATAGGTTCCTTCTCAATCCTTTCTCCTCTACCTTCGGAAAGCTAGCTCACTTCGGAGAGAGAGCCTAACCAACCAAAGAGAAGAAAGGCTAGCTTGCTCTGGAGAGGGAGCTAGTTCATTCACCTTGGAAAGAGGAATATTGGTGGTCTTCTATAGACTTGATTCCAATAGGTCCAAAAAGAGACAACAAGTTAGTTTCTTTTTACAGAACCTGGAACGATTGGAGAGAATCCTTATAAGTGCCCATCACTACGAGTAGTATCGAGTACTTACGTAGAGTACTGTACCCATACTAAAAGCCCTTTAAAGGCGTATATATATAGAACCTTTATTGGACTCCGATCACATATGGTTCTCGACCTGCAAACCGGGAGAGGGTATGGCCCAGCTCCACGGGTCGAGGCTGCTCGGCTCTCTCTGATCTCCACCAAGCCCATCTCCCTCTCCGGCAAGTAGTTTCTTTGCCGGGAAGGGAGAAAGAAGGGCTTGAAACCTTGGAGCGCGAAGTGCCAATCACTCTACGAGTACCGCTTTAAAGGGTGGTGGTAGGGAGTTGGCCTGCTGTCGGCCTATGATAGGCGCGAAGAAGCTGATTCCGGTTGGCAAGCATTTACGCGGTCAAGACCTTATTTACGCGGGATCAATCTAAAGCCCACTTTGGTTCGTCATCCACGAAGTTCAGCCCCTACCCCAGCAGCGCTAAAAGGGCCCGGATTTTCCAAGAAATTTGTTCGAAGATAAACGACCGCGAAGCACTTAAAGGGGTGGTGGTGAGCTAGGTGCCAACCGGGAAGCGGCGCCCGGCGGGTTGAGGCCAACTCGAGCACAGAGGAAGGGCGTTCTGGTTGACCAATTTCGTTTTCAAAAGAAAGCGCTACTTTAAAGGTTGTGGTAAAATACATGACTTTAAAGCGCCACTCGAGCCGCACCTTTCCCACTTTGCCCAGCATATTCTGCCGCTCCCTCCCCCGCCTAGCCCTACTCACGAGCCTACAGCCCCTCGACCTATCATAATACCAAGCTTTTTCATTCAGAAAGAGCCGGTGTTGGGGGCAGGCGAAGCACATGAAAGGGCGAAGCCTCTTGCGACACGCGGAAACGCGAGACGCAGTTGTTGGACGCGCTTGCCGGCCTAGCAGAATTGGAAACGCGCATTCTCTTCGCTAAAGGCGACCGACTTGCATTCTCTCCGGACGGATGCGCGGAGGGAGGCCGGGGACTTCGGATACCTATCGCGAACGGTTGATTCCAAGTACGGTCCAAAAAGCATTTCGGGCGCCTCTCGCCTTTGTAGCCGGATAAGACACTATCGCTATCGCTACCGCACTATAGCCGGAAAGCGCCCCTACCTAGCGCTTTAAAGGACTTCAGTGAAAGCGCTTACTTTGTCCGAAGCGTAGCGCAGAAGAAAAGGCCTTGGGTCCCCCTATAGCCCATGCTAAATCCTTGTATAAAAACGATTCCTCCCTCTCCCTCCCTTCGGTCGGTCGAGTGCCTTCGGCAGGGTGGCCGTAGGCCACCTTTAAAGGGCAGCCCCCCTAACGGGGGGCTGCCCTGCCCAAAGATCGACACAGAGGCCGTCTTCCGGTAGCAAGAATCTAGCTGAAACTACTGCACGTGGGGGACACTCAATAACCCAAACATCAGCTACAAGGCTATGTTCCGGGAAGCAGAACGCTAGACATTTAAAAGCCTTTCACTGACTATATCGCTTGGCTTGTCAAAGCCAAGGAAGGAGAAGCGTTTTCCGCGGGCGCTACGCGCTCCCCACGCCGATAGGGAAGCGCCTAGGGTGGCCTTCGGCTGCCGGGTTCACCGAGCGAAGCGAGGACAACGTAGACCGAATTTTCTCGGGAGGCGCCTAAGAACCTTTAATTTAACTTAATTGAAAATTAAAGGTTCTTAGCGCCTTTAAAGTCACTTTAATTTAATTTAACTTAAAATTAAAGCCTTTCTTTAAAGTCAGCCTTTAAACTTACTTTAATTTACTTTAATTTAAAATTAATTTAAAGCAATTTGAATTTTCAATTAAATTAGAGTGAATTAGAGCAGTAAAGAACCTTTAATTTAATTTCATTGAAAATTAAAGCTAAAACGCGTTACGTGCCGGGCGGGAGCTACCATGGGCCCGCATAGTGCCGGGCTACGTGCTATTATCAGTAGGCGGAGGGCGAGGCAACCCCCGGTAGGGGATGGCCAATCCCTCTAAAATAATCGAATTCTCTCACTATGAGAACGAACTGTCACTAATATAGGATACGAAAGAAAAAGGCAAACCCATGATAAGCCTTTTCCCTGTTCCTTCGAGTATTGCTTTGGTATCTGCTGCGATGGTTATACGTGCCAAAAACCCCGTCCATTCCGTTTTGTCTTCCATCCCTGTTTCTCGTAATACTCCAGGTTTACCTCTTACGTTAGGTTTCGACTCCTCCGCTATGATCTTCCCAGTGGTTTATATAGGAGCTATTGCCGTTTTATCCTCATTTGTAGCCATGATGTTAAATATTAAGATAGCAGAGATTCACGAGAATGTCTTGCGCTATTTACCAGTAGGTGGTATTATTGGACCGATATCTTTGCCGGAGGTCTCTGTCACTCTGGATAATGATTACATCCCATTACCAACCAGTTTGGGGACAACCCCCCCGAGATATACAGTTTATGCTGGAAGGATATAAAGCTGGACCAATTCGGAAACCTTGGGAGATTCACTTCATACAAACTATTTTCTTTTTTTTCTCGTGTCTGGTCTGATTCCATTAGTAGCCATGATTGGGGCTACAGTACCAACTATGCATAAAACTACGAGGGTCAAGAGGCAGGATGTGTTCCAACAGAATGCTATCGATTCTCAGAAGACTATCGAGGGCTGGAGGTTTTCAACCGGAAGCCGAAAATGGGCCCCCGGCAGGGGGCGGGGGGGAAGCGCGTAGCGCTTCCCCGGACCAGAGAAAGCGCGTAGCGAAAAACCTTTTAAAGGTCAAAGTAAAGAACCTTTAATTTAATTTCATTGAAAATTAAAGCGGATTAACCCTTTCTTTAAATTTAAAGGAAGGCCTTTTAATTAATTAATTAAAAGGCTTCTATTATACGTTAACGTTAATCTCTCGTTTTCCGAAAATCGACCTTTTAAAGTTCTGCGCCCCTAGATTCAGCTGGAGGTACTTCTTGTGCCGGATCCCCATACCTATCCTACGGAACCCATGGAGAAACAGACAAAGTGTATAAAGAACACCCAAACAATGGCGTCGAATACGGCAAGGGGGGAAGCGCTCCGAAGGACCCGGGAGAGTGCTTCGCACTCGAGACCGGTCCCCACTTTCCCATTCCTTATCCAAGAGGAGGTAGGTAAAACGTTGTAATTGACGAGAAAAAGACTCAATTTTCGTATATAGATGCTTACTTTTCCCCCCGAAACTGAGACTGTCGTATTCTCAATCCGGTCAAAGGGCGCCGGCCACTCGACACTATTGTGGATGGGGGACCCCCCTGGCTGCCGTCCCCATCCTACCCGGGTCAGAGCCATCTGTCTCAAATCCGAAAGAATGTGCCTTTAAAGGTCGAATCTCGACACGTGATCCCCTCCCGTTGGTCGAGTGCCGGCGAGGCGGCAGGGTGGGCTGTAGCCCAGCCTAGGGCTGGCCCAAAGGACAACCTCGCCCTTTTTCGAAGAGAGAGGAAGGGGAAGTTTCGGAGACGCTTCTAGCCTTCGACAAATCCGTTTCCTATCTTGCTCGGAGCATAGGGCTGGCTCTAAAGGGCTTATAGTTTAATTGGTTGAAACGTACCGCTCATAACGGTGATATTGTAGGTTCGAGCCCTACTAAGCCTATGACTCTTCCTGTAGGTGTAGGTATTGACTAGCCGCCCCGGCTACTACTATATCCTTTCCTTCGAGCTTGTCGTTCTTCTTAGAAGTGCCTATCGGCCAGGAAAACGCGCGAAGCGCGGCAGGTGGTGGCCAGCCGGGCGCCCGTTCCTTCGGTTCAAACGGTAAATGACCAACTCCTCCAACTCCTCCAACTCCTCCCTTCGGTCGGAGTGGTCCTCACTTCGTTCGGACCCTTCGGCCTTTAGGCACTCGACCGATAGGGAGAGGGTCGGAGTTGTCCTCACTTCGTTCGGACCCTATCGGTCGGAGTTGTCCTCCTGTCGGAGGACCCTAGATAAGTGAATACTGGCCCAGTTTCCACACTGCCTTTCCCGCAATTGTTGTGGTCTTCCATCACCCGTGGTGCTGCTGTGGTTGGCCTGCCTTAGGCCGCAATCTGCTGGGTGTTAGCATTCGATTCAGGTCACCCTGCAAATAGGGTTCAGGGCTCTGAGCTGTCATGTGCCGTCGCTGCGGCTCTAATTCGCTATGCTGGGCTTATTCTAGCCCTCCTTTCCGTGCTTCGTATTATGTCCATCAGCCGGGGCAAAGACCGATCTGCTAGCCTGGCCGCCCCGGCACTCTCCGAAACGGGGCGGGCCTGCATACCTTTGCTATGGTTCGCTAGGGCGGGCTAAGTGGGTTTTAACCGGAGGCGGGAGAATACAGGTAAAATACATGACTTTAGGTAAAATACATGACTTTAGGTAAAATACATGACTTTAGGACTTTAAACCGCCCAACTCCCTACCCACCTTAGGCTTCAAAGGGTGGGGTTTAAAGGAGTAGGCTAAAGCCCAACTTCCGCCCCCCACCACTTCGGGGTGGTGGTGTGGGGGGCGGAAGTTGCCCAACTCCTCCCGGTAGGTCGGAGTTGTCTTCCAACTCCTCCCGGTAGGTCGGAGTTGTCCTCGCCTCGGACCCTTCGGTCCCTTCGGGCAGGGTGGCCTTCGGCCATTTAAATTCAATGAAATTAAAGTAGTCGTTTGAAATTAATTTTCAATGAAATGAAATTATTTAAAGTAACGCTTCTTCGCTCCCTCCAACAGCTCTTGGGCATAGCCTAAAGGGTTCTGCCACCCGATTCGTCGTATTGCGTGGACCGCTCATTCCTGGAGTCGGAATGTGCTAGCGCAGAGGCGGGAGCTCGTACTCGTGGGCAGAACCAGCCTGCCTAGACCGAACCACCTAATTCGTGGGGGAAGAAACACGTAAATAGAAGCGTGTTACCACCACAATTCAAAATATTTGAAATTAATTTCATTGAATTTTGAATTTAAGGGCCCTCCGAAGGAGGGCAACTCCGACCGTAAGAACCTTTAATTTTCAATGAAATTAAATTAAAGCGGTTGAAAAAATGTTTTGCGCTTCCCACTAGCCCCCAAAGTGGAAGCGCGTAGCTAGTGGCCCGCCCGCTTAAGTATGAATCAATCCCATTGACTTAAGCCAAAAAGGGCCACGAGGGGTAGGGGGAACTTCAGTGGCGCCACTAGCTACGCGCTTCCACTTTGGCCTCCTAAGTACTTGACCCCTGCACTCTGATGCTTTTAGGAGTGCATGTCATACAATTACCTTTAGAGACAGTTCCTCTTATCGCGTTAACGCACTATGGGGAACTACGAAGCCGCGAGGATGAGATACCGATCTCAATCCCGGCCCTACTCTCATAAGTGCGGGGTTTCCGATCGTAGGGGGCAAGTAGTTGTACCCGGCTTCGTCTTCCAACTTTGGGAGTCGAAGGAGTGCATGTCATACAATTACTTTTAGACGCTCTGGATTGGTTCATTGCGCCTACACCTAATGGCTTAAGCGTCCAGAACTAAGTGTCACGACGAACGCTTAGCAAACGCACACAACAAGTGGTCGTAGGCGAAAGGATTACCACAAGAAACCGGACAATTTTGACACTTTATTGGGTAGATCTGGGTAGCACTTCTCGTGTCAAAAAGGTGCTAGCCCTTTAAAAAAGTTCGGACTTTTTGTGGTCGAAAATGGAGTCTCGAAAGTTACTTTAATCTAATTTAATTGAAAATTAATTAAAGTAAATTCAATGAATTTTCAATTAATTGAAAATTAGTTGAATTCAGGCTATAAGGGAATTTTAAAGTTGCCGCCCCATCACCAACCAACGCAGGCGGCCCTATGGTCGTGCTAGAAGTGGTGGGAAAGCCTTAAAATTTCTGCTTTTGAACCTTTTTCTTCCTTGCGCTAAGGCAATCTACAAGCAATAACGTCCCTCTAGCTTCTAGAGTAATTCCGCTTGCATCTGTGTACTTGCATCCAGGTTTTGATACGAACACATTATGATGAGGCTTCGAGCAATAAAATTCGGTTCCAGCCCTTTCCGCGAATTCCAATGAGGTCAATACTCCAATGAGCTTCACTCGGCTGTCCGAAATCCGCCCTTTTAAAGTCCGGATATTTCTATCGTCGAGTCTATCTGCCAGCCAAGCAACCCAGATTTCCATTCCATCGCCAAACAAACAGATTGCTCCTGGAAATTTGTTCTCGCATCCCTATCTGCGTATCGCATTGGCCTAACCCTAGTTGGTTTTCCCATCCGGATAGGAAGGGTATGCCGCAGCAGGCTAGCCGGTCATTCAATCAACTTTTCAAGCGAGCACTTCAAGCTACGCGCTTCCCGCCTAGCTGCTACACGACGATTCTTTGAACCGTATACTACTCGAGCGATGCACCCTTATCTTCGGGGCCCTTTTAAAGGTGTTTGGCGCGGTCAGCAATGAGCTAGCTGAGGGGAGGGACGACCCGGCTCTAATGGAACAACCACTTCCCCGAGACCTTCTTGACCCGTTAGCAAGATACCAAAGAGTTCTCCTCATCACTCGTCAGCTTTCCACCGTGAGTGAAGGATTGCTATAATGCGGTCGGGTAAGAAATATCGTTAGCTGACTGAGGAGACACTTTAAATAAAAGGCGCTCCCTAAGAACCTTTAATTTTCAATGAAATTAAATTAAAGGTTCTTTCAATTTGGTGGGTTTCAAATTAGCCCAAAGAAGAAGAATAGTGAGCGAGACACGCTTGCATCAGGATCCAAAATTCGTCGTCAAATGAAGGAAAACGTTCGGCATAAAAGACTGAATCCAAGAAAAAGAGCCCTCACTTGGGGGTTTCCCTTTCGGAAGCGACTTAGAAAAAAACCATTTCAAAGACGAAAATCTGAGAGTTTCTCTGAGAAATTACAAACTACACGAAAGTTGTCCCCTTTCTACGGATTACCCATGAAAAAGAAGCTCCGGAAAGTGAAACCATTATTAGGAACTATTAAAAGAAACGCAAGTTTTCTACCCTTCTCAGAAAAAAGATTGGACGTTATTCTAGTTCGTATCTCTCTTCGTAAACATATTTCTGAGGCAAGGCAGCTAGTGAGACATAAACATGTTTATGTAAATTCTGAGATAGTCGATGCTCCTGGTTCTATAGTATCTTGTGGTGATCTCATATCCATTGAAGAGGCTTCTAAGGATCTTGTTAAATCAAACATAACGGAGTGTGGAAAGAGAAAAAACGAGATTAGAAAATCGATAAAACGACTAAACAAAGTGAAACGAAAGTTTTTGAGACCTTTATTCTACCCCTCCATTCATAGAATATCCATTACTCGTTCCCGGGACCTTTTTCTTGAAAAATTCTCGACTTATATTGATGGGAAGGGAGGGAAAGTCGGGGGAAGTTCTGGGGGGGAAAAGAAAAGAAGGAAAAATGTTCTTTATTATTATCTAGACTTTTATTATCCACACTATTTAGAGGTCGAGTATGAAAAACTGAATGTTGTTGTATTTGCCGAACCTCCGTATAAATGTATCAGATACCCTTATAGAAGTATGGAAAGGACCCACTTTGTCCGAAGCGAAGCAGCATTTTAGAAGGCATCGTGAATGATTGGCGGAGCAGTGAAGTGGCTAACTCTTCTAGGTGTATAGTATTGCATTATCCATAGAGACCTTTAAGTGCCAATCGAATGAAAAGAGTCGTCTCATAGAGGAATGGGCAAGAAGTGTAAGCACTGCGAGGTCCGAGCAGGGTGGCCACACTTCTGAAGGTAATTTAATTTAGCTTCAAATTATTTTAAACGGCAGGTTTCAGCGCTACGCGCCCCCCGGGGCCGAAGGCCCCCTGCCCTGGCCAAACTTCGCCCTTCGTGGAAAGAGAACAATTTTGAGGAAAGGAGTTCCGCTTCCCGCCGTAGGCGGGGCTAGCCCACAATAGCGCCTACCTCATCTCTGGCGGGGGTTAAGATATTTTAGGTACCGAATTAGCCCCCCTCCTAGGTGGGGGTCTCTTCTTTCGCTTGCGCGCTTCCGGAAGACGGATTCGGATTTCTACGGGACATGCGACTTTAAAAGGCTTTCACACCCAACTCCTCCAACTCCTCCCTTCGGTCGGAGTTGTCCTCACTTCGTTCGGACCCTATCGGTCGGAGTGGCCCTCCTATCGGAGGGCCCGTAAGCTTACGTACTTGATGGATCTTATACTACATACGTCACGACATATCTGGTGTCATGCATTGGTAACGTGCGTTGGAATGAATTCTGCACCACTATGAAAAGGCCACTCCCTCCCTAAGTAAAAACTTCTGTTAGTCTACGTTTTAGTATTCTATGGGCTATGTTGTTAGGGAGCACTTATAGATAGGGATTTTCTGGTGTATTTAGTAGTTACTGAACTGGATTGTGCGATAGGGCCTGCGTAAGGCTGATGGTTGCGGAATGAGAAACGAGTGATTTCCCTTCATCCCTGCCAGTGCCAAGAATCAACCCCGGCGGCAAAGCCGCGCCCCTTTAAAGGGCTTCGCCCCACTTCAACTTTGAAGTGTGAAGGGCTATGCACTAAGGGTAGCGCTACGCGCTACCCGCGGGGGGTGCGGAGCACCCCCCTGCCATCGAATTCAAGTAAATAGTAGAATGCACTATGGGACCCACCCCTCTAGCCCTTCCTCATGGAACACGCCCCTTCACTTCAGAAGTGTGACGGATTAAGAGAGAAGGCTTATTGATGGGAAGCCTAAGAAGAAGGAAGGCCCGAGAGAGAAGGAAAGCCAGCCTCTCCTTCAGCTGCTCCCCTGCCAGGACAGACGGACCGTACTACCAACCAAAGAGGTTGGGGTGGGCTCACAAGCCCAGGCTTAAGAGATACAAGCCCAAGCACGGAAGGCTGAGGGAGAAGCCCAAGAAACGGCTTCAAGAGAGACAGCCTCTCTCTCAGCTCTCTCCCCTTTAAGGACACTCGACCAGCGCCCGCCTAGCAGTGCTACAGTATACCATGTACCCCTCGTAGCTGGGTCGGGACCTAGCTTAGCTTTCCCTGGGAAAGCGAACCAATCTCTGGCACAGGAAAAGGCGGGGGTTTGAGGACGCGCAGAGGCAGAGGCCACCTTTGTTTGAAGGGAGGCAGGACGAAAGGAAAAAGGGAAGGGGCTGCCCTGCCGTGCCTATTCGTGAAGGGCTTTATGCAAAGAAGGCACGGGAGCGGGCCTACCTTTCAGTTCGGGGCTCGCACAATTCCCCAAATGTTGGGGCTACGGCCCCCAGCTCCTGTTTCCCCGGGCCCGCCTTTCGGGCAGGGGGCGCTACGCGCCCCCGGCGGGCAGCGCGTAGCGCTGCCCTGGCCCATAAGGGCCACTGACTGGGGTAGGGGCCTGGGGGGTGCGGACCCGGGCGGGTAGCGCGTAGCGCTACCCTGGCCCCAGTCAGGGTTAATTCCTCCCCAAAATCGGCACTTGGCCCAAGTTCAAGATGGTAGGTGCATTGAATTTCCATTAGCGTGCGCATATAGACAGTCAATTCATTCCCTTGAACCTCCCGTGCCCTTGCCCAAAAGGTACAAAGGCATAAGGGGCAGGGTAGCGCTACGCGCTTCAGGGGCAGGGGGCGCTACGCGCCCCCGGCGGGCAGCGCGTAGCGCTGCCCTGGCCCTGGCAGGGTCCTCCGACAGGAGGACAACTCCGAATTCCGAGAGGGAGGAGTTGGTCCAAAGAACCTTTAATTTAATTGAATTTAAACTTAAGTATTTGAAGTGCAACTCCTCCCTTCGGCCTTTAGGCACTCGACCGATAGGGAGAGGGTCGGAGTTGTCCTCACTTCGTTCGGACCCTTAAATTGAATTGAAACTAAATTAAAGGTTCTTTAAAAGGGTCCGAACGAAGTGAGGACCACTCCGACCGAAGGGTCCGAACGAAGTGAGGACCACTCCGACCGAAGGGAGGAGGGGAGTGGGGGGAGTTGGCCCTTTAAAGGAGCGCCGTCGCGAAAACCGGTAGAATACTTGACTTTAAAGTTAAAGTACGTGACTTTAAAGGGTTAAAAATAGCGCCCCCTGCCGGCCTACCGGGTCCGAGCGAAGCGAGGACAACTCCGACCGCGGGTCCGAACGAAGTGAGGACAACTCCGACCCTCTCCCTATCGGTCGAGTGCCTAAAGGCCGTGGCGGGAGGAGTTGGTTTTCTTCCCCCGCCAAAACGACGTGAATACGAAGAGACGACCTCTCATTCGGACATTACACACTATCGGATTCGTTCTGATAGTTCGCACTCTGCGGACTCGGACTGCGGGGGCGCTGATTGTGGAAAGAAAGCGCTGATATTATACCCTTTTAAAGTCACGTACTTTAACGCCGCATAAATGCCTCCTCTCCTTGCCGGGAGAAATTGCCTACACCCGACCCATGAGATTGAGTCAGAGTAGTTCAGTGAGGCCGAGGAAGCAGCGTGGGCCAGGACAGTAGGCAGGTGGGTATCGCTCTATGGAGCGGGGCCGGAGCCCCAAGGCGCTTTAAGGAGCTTTCATAGAAGGCTAGGGTGGATAGCGCTCTATGAGAGCTTGGGAGCGAGGGGGGGCAGGCGCCGGGCTATAAGGTCAATTGCCTACGATTATCCTACGGGGCAAGAACCGGCAGGTGGTGAAACCTTGCTTGCCCTCTAGGCCTCCCGTAGCCTCCTCTTCTCCCCCACGCCGGGTACGAAGCTCCTCGAGCACATACGGGGACCGATGGGTCCGGGCCGGTAGTTAGGTTGGTTCATGGTCCGCTCACTCGCACTCTGGGCCTAAAAATTGAGAGATTAACTCCCACGGGATGGAGATGGGGAAGGAGAACCCCATAGCTTTGTTTGTGGCCCCGTAGCCCTTTCCTAGCCCAACTCCTTTGCCGGCCATTCGGGCGTCTTTATCAGACGAATATCCTTCACCAGCCGGCCTTGCACCTTTTCATTAGAGAACAACAGGCTTTCAGTTGCAGCATTATCTCTGTCAGTTCACGTCGAGTTAGTAGAACTGGTAACCGTTAGAGCTCAGATCGGGTGAACCTAGGATGGCCGATCGAAGTTCTGTTCAACCCCCTTCGTGCCACTAAGTAACACTCGCGTTACTTCAAGGGGAAAATAGTCTCAGATAAACGGTTACTCCCTCTCACTCACGGGAGAGCTTCACCGTCCGAAGCTGATCTGTCAGTTTGCAGAGTTGTAAGTTACCACTTTCTATAACAACCTGACTCGAAGCATGAGACAATGCTTTACCGGTTACGTGTAGTGTAACGGCCTGCCGTGTAGGATAAGGGGCCGGCCTCCCCTCATGGTTGGACCGCGCACTCCAACCTGGCGCCACTCGTCGGTAGTGGGAACCGCATCGAGGGCTTCGAACAGTGGTCGATGACACCACTGTGCTCCACCTGCCCCTTACTAAAACAGCTAACCCTTCATCAGAAGCCGAACATCACATCGCTACCAACCTGAAGGGAAAAGGATCGGGTTCCGCGATTGTGGCTAAGCGTAGACCACGACCCTTCCCTTTGGCCGAAGACTGGAAAACGATTGGTCATTCAATACCACCCGGGGAAGGAGCACCATAGTGAGTGGGCCACTGTGGTTTCAATCATAGGAACAAAGCCACAAATCGTCGTATATGGTATAGGTAAAACTGTGCTAACAACCCCCCGTAGTTTCTAAGGTATAAACGCAGCTTCGTGGTTTGCTTGCGTAGCTGTGTGAAACGATGCGAGCACGCCACATGCGAGGCACTCACTCAATAAGTGCCTAGCAGCCGCCCACTTCCGTATGATATGATTTCTCCCGCAGAGGGATCAAAGATACAGAGAATGCGAAGCGTCCCTTTTTAGCCCCGAAGAGTAATTGCCGGAGGAAAGCTGGATAATCGCCCAAGCCGCAAAGCATACCACGAGGATGGCCCGTCCCTCTCGCATGATGCCGTTACAGAGATTTCCCATTATCGGGCGACGTCAACCACTAGAAATCGGCATACCCCTTAATGCAAAGGGGGGAAGCTAAAGTAAAATAATTTACTTTAATGCGCCTTTTAAAAACGGCCTAAAGGCGCTTCGAAATGTTTTCAAATTTGAAAAGCAGGGCAGCCCGGCAGGCTGACCGGCTCGCAAGCTCGCCCCCCTGCCCTTATCGCTCGGCCCGAAATTACTGCGAAGCAATATGGGGTTGTTCTCCGCGAGCGCACCACGGAAACGCGTATATAGATGCTATATATCTCTGCCTTGGTCTCGGAGTGGCGGTTGGCAACATACGTGTAACCAACCGGAAGGGGTGGCCCCTGCCGCCCAGACTGGGGCTGGATCCCCCCATCGGGAAGCCTTCCGTGTTTTTAGTGCCCCTTAAAGCCAACTCCTTCAAAGCTCGGGGAGTTGTCCTCGCTTCGCCCGGACCAACTCCTCCCTAACGGCCTTTAGGCACTCGACCGATAGGGAGAGGGTCTACGTTGTCCTCACTTCGTTCGGACCCCTTTTAAAGCGTTACTTTAATTTAGTTTCAATTCAATTTAAGGGTCCGAACGAAGTGAGGACAACTCCGACCCTCTCCCTATCGGTCGAGTGCCTAAAGGCCGAAGGGTCCGAACGAAGTGAGGACCACTCCGACCGAAGGGAGGAGTTGGAGGAGTTGCCCTTTAGCAGCGACTTTTAAAAGGCCGCTGAGGTTACTTTAATTTAATTTCCTTGAAAATTAATTAGGTTACTTTAATTTAATTTCCTTGAAAATTAATGATTAACCGCCCTCTCCCTTCGGTCGAGTGTCTAAAGACCGCTTTAAAGTCACTTTAATTTCATTGAAAATTCAGTTCTTTTAAGGGCAGGGGGGCGCTACGCGCCCCCCGCGGGGGCCGGCCAGGCCCCCTGCCCTCCGATAGGAGGGCAACTCCGAATTCCGAGAGGGAGGAGTTGGTCCGATAGGACCACTCCGAATTCCGAGAGGGAGGAGTTGGAGCGCTTAAATTCAATCAAATTACTCAGGTTTTCGCGACGGCGCTCCTTTAAAGGGCCAACTCCCCCCACTCCTCCCGGTAGGTCGGAGTGGTCCTCACTTCGTTCGGACCCTTCGGTCGGAGTGGTCCTATCGGACCAACTCCTCCCACTCCTCCCTTCGGTCGGAGTGGTCCTCACTTCGTTCGGACCCTATCGGTCGGAGTTGTCCTCCTGTCGGAGGACCCTGAAGGGTTGTTCTTCAAGCCAACCGCTGACGAATAATTATGGGTGGGTGATAGGACTAATCCCTTTTTGCTGATCGAAGAAATAGGAGCTTTAAAGTCAAGTATTCTACCGGTCCTTTTCTTCGTTCGTTCAAGGATAACGAATGAAAAGTCCCCTCATGCCGGCCGGCTTCATTCAGCCACCTTCCCTTCAAGAACGGCTTTAAAGGGAGTGGGCCTTTCTTCTTTGTCCTAAGAGAAGGCCCCCAAAAGAAGAAATACCGATGAACGACAGAAAGTGTCCCCCTTTTAAAGCGGTGCAGAAGGTTTTTGACCCGCCCTTGCTGCAGACTGTGCCATTGAAATGAGATCTGTCTCCCTTGCTGGGGGCAGCCAGTCACTCCGTATCAGAAGGAATTCCGCGGATTGAGCGCTCCAGGGAGGGATATAGCTATCAGTAGCGGTACCAGTAGGCGGTACCATGAACGGGACAAGGAGGGGGACAAGGGAAGTACCTAACTGTCCGTGTGATTCCCACTTTGGTGGGCCCGGCCGTCATAATTGTCTCACTGGCAGCTGTTACGCTCTTTCCCTTCTTTTTGTCCATGGATAGCTCCACTTCCCGGCCTTTCCACCGAAGAGTGATAGCACTATCCTCCCTACTAGTGGTCTTTCCTTCCTTGATGGTAGTGTTGTCCGGAAGGGTGCTCTTGAAGGAAATCAGTAATCAGTAAATCGGTGAATCAGTAAATGATAGGCTACGGAAGCGACCGTTAGCCAGCCTTCATTCCGTTCCGGAATCAAATTCTCTCCCCGGTCGCTAGAGCACGCATCTGGAGAGAGGCTATCTCGTTTCAGAAGTACCTTCATGCACCGCACAAGCCGGGACGAGGCGGCCTAAAGGGCAGGGGGGCGCTACGCGCCCCCCGGGGCCGAAGGCCCCCTGCCAACTCCCCCCACTCCTCCCGGTAGGTCGGAGTTGTCCTCACTTCGTTCGGACCCTTCGGTCGGGCGAGGTTACTTTAATTTAATTTCATTGAAAATTAAAGTGGGGTTACTTTAATTTAATTTCATTGAAAATTAAAGGTTACTTAGGTTTACTTTAATTTAATTTCATTGAAAATTAAAGGTTCTTACGGTTTTCGCGACGGCGCTCCTTTAAAGGGCCAACTCCCCCCACTCCCCTCCTCCCTTCGGTCGGAGTGGTCCTCACTTCGTTCGGACCCTTCGGTCGGAGTGGTCCTCACTTCGTTCGGACCCTACAGGGCAACTCCGAATTCCGATGGGGAGGAGTTGGGCCGTAAAGTGCGGTTTTCCGAAAACTCTCGCCTATCCTCCGCCCACCTTAAGGCACCTTCTTGCCTATTCCCTTGCCCAACAAAGGCAGGCGGGCACCCCGTTCTCTCTTCTCTCGCCCACCCAACGGCCTTCTCACCCAGGCAAAAAGGCAGGCGGTTCTCCGTATCAAACAATTGCGTATCATAGAATCTTCCGCCAGTTCTCTGGCGCCTCTCGCCCAGGAAGGGAAGGTTCTCTCTCCTCTTACCCAGCAGGCGGGCAGTTCTTCCAGAGAAGCACGCGCCCTCGGCCGGATCGTGAAATCAGTAAATGGTTTCTCGTTAAATCGTGAAATCTTGAGCCTTTCTTTATTGAAAGTACTTTAATTTCATTTAATTTCAAATTAAAGTAACAACACTTTAATTTCATTTAATTTCAAATTAAAGTAACAACACTTAAAGGAAGGTTGAAATTGAAATTGAATTGAAATATTGAAATTGAATTGATTGAATTATTGAATTGAAATTGAATTGACTTATTGAAATTGAAGTTGAAATTGAAGAAATTGAAATGGAATCGATTGAATTTTTGAATCGATTTACCTTACCCGGATTAAAGATCAGTTCGATTGACTGATTTACTGATCAATTTACTGAAAATCTATTGACCGATTTAATGATTCACCAATCATTTATTGGTTTCATGATTTACCGCGCCCCCCTTCCCACACTTTCTTTGCTTCTGATCCGCTGCAGGATTCGCTTCACCATTACTGATTCCATTGACGGATTCACCGATTTAACAATAATACTATTCTAAAGGCTTTCGGCGCAAACAGTCATTAATACAAGGAACGTATAAGGGAGGGAGTAACTATGCGCGAAAAAGTCACTATATGCAGAAATAAGAAGGTTCATCTCAGAAAGGGAAAACCATACTCGGCTAGGGCCCGAAGGGCAACTCCGACCGATAGGGAGGAGTTGGAATTATCCACCAAAAAACCATGCTATAGATACAGATTTCCGGATTCCAATATCCCTTCAGAGTTATACGAAGACGTTCTGGTTATTGCTAGGGGATCGAGTAGGAATATGAAAGTTAAGAAGGATTCTTTTGGTAGGGAAAAAAAGAACGTGATTTTTTAGAGATTATTGAGTACAAGCGCACATCCAGGCTATCGGGGACCTCCCACTCCATATGTAAGTCAATACTTCCACGGATTCAGGAACGAAAGGGTTATTATTGATCTGGAAAGAACACTTTCATTGACAAGAATTGCTCGTAATGCGATAGGATCTATCATTCGTGGGAAAGGCCATTTATTGTTAGTAAATACCAATCCTTTCTTGAATCACATAATTGAGAGAACGGCAAAGAAAACCAATCAAAGCTATGTCAATTCCAAATGGATTGGTGGTTTTTTGACCAATTGGAAGCATATGAAACATCAGAAACGCTTCAAGGATTTCTCCGCGCAGCAGGGAAGTCCACGTTTTCTGAAGATGCAAAAAGATTTTCAAGGACTCGTGACACGCCAAATTCCGGATCGTTCGATTGTCCTGAATGCACGCAAAGATTCCGTAGCTATAATCGAAGCTGATCGATTAGAAATACCTATCGTATCTCTGGTGGATTCCACTCCTCCGAAGGAATTACAGGAATTAATAACTTATCCCATTCCAGTCAATAATGATTCCATACAGTTCGCAGATCTGTTCTGTGAATTGGTTACGAAAACAGTCATTTATTCAAAAAAGGTTCGGAAACTACCCCAAAAAGCTCGGGTACTCGCCGAAAGGGTGGAAGCTGAACACACAATCGTGGCCGGGTGCCGCCCCTTTAAAGCGCGTAAGAAATTTTTAGCCTTTAATTTAATTTAATTGAAAATTAAAGTACTTTAAAGAAAGAAAGGGTTACTTTAATTTAATTTCATTGAAAATTAAAGGTTTAAGTTTACTTTAATTTAATTTCATTGAAAATTAAAGGTTACTTAGGGCAGGGGGGCGCTACGCGCCCCCCGCGGGGGCCGGCAAGGCCCCCTGCCCTCCGATAGGAGGGCAACTCCGACCGATAGGGTCCGAACGAAGTGAGGACAACTCCGACCCTCTCCCTATCGGTCGAGTGCCTAAAGGCCGAAGGGTCCGAACGAAGTGAGGACCACTCCGACCGAAGGGAGGAGTTGGAGGAGTTGGAGGAGTTGGAATTTAATTTAATTTAAACTGCTGCTCCCCAGCGGAAAGAGAGCTGAGCATGAACCGAAACCACTGGATTCGGCTGGGTGCAGGGTGGCCTAAGCCACCCCGCCGCTAGGGAAACGCGTAGCGTTTCCAACTCCTCCCTTCGGTCGGAGTTGTTCTCCAACTCCCCCCACTCCTCCCTTCGGTCGGAGTGGTCCTCACTTCGTTCGGACCCTTCGGCCTTTAGGCACTCGACCGATAGGGAGAGGGTCGGAGTTGTCCTCGCCTCGGACCCTTCGGTCGAACCCTGTGCCCTTGTATGATTAAGGCACCAAGGTTCTATTCCTAATGAAAAGACTATTATGGACGATCGGAGTGTAGTTATCCAACTCCTCCCTATCGGAATTATTTGTTGCCAACTCCTCCCTTCGGAATTCGGAGTTGTCCTCGCTTCGCTCGGACCCTTCGGTCCCTTCGGAATAACCTCCGAATAATGCTTTCCAGCAAGAAGAGAGAATTGGAGTCCTCCGCATTCGAAAGAATAGTCTCATTCAGAAGGAGAGTAAATCGGTACTCCGTTTACTAGCCATGATTATTTCTCAGTCCCGCCGTGACTTCGTTCGATAGACTCTGTTTGGGGGGAGCCTTTGGTTGAATGTCCCCGAGTCTTCTGAATGGTATTCATTCAATTGCATAACTTCGGTCTCCGCTTCGCGGAACTCAAAAGACTGATGAAAGAAAAAGGAAGGAAGGCCGTGGCTTTTTTCCCCCTGCCGGGGAAAAAACCTAGGCCTCGAACACTTTGAGCATGTAGCGAACTAATCGGTCGTGACGCGGTATTGGGTGGGGGGGCCCCGGGCTGGCCCTTTGGGCCAGCCTCGGCCGGCAACTTCTCCCGCATTTACCTTTCGCTCCTTCTTCCCTCGCTGTAGCTCTTGCGCCTCCTTCCGTAGCTTACGCTTTAGCACCTTCCTTCTTCCTCTTTTGCTTCCGTTTCCGCTGCAGCGCTTTAGTGCCCTGCTTCTGCTTCCCCTTCCCGTTTAAAGTCATGTATTTCGTTTAAAGTCATGTATTTCGTTTAAAGTCATGTATTTTACCCGTAGCGGAAATATTCTCTCTTCCTGGAACCTGGGCTTTCTCCCCGCCCGCCATCTCCATTGATTTGATAGAACCTAATAAGGGCAAGGGCCTTCCCCTTCTGCTGCCCAACTCCCCCCACTCCTCCCGGTAGGTCGGAGTTGTCCTCCCGGTAGGTCGGAGTTGTCCTCGCCTCGGACCAACTCCCCCCACTCCTCCCGGTAGGTCGGAGTTGTCCTCCCGGTAGGCCGGCAGTTAAAAGTGTTTAAAGCTCCCTAGTACTTTAAAGTACTTTTAGCGCTGGTTTTCGCGACGGCGCTCCTTTAAAGGGCCAACTCCCCCCACTCCTCCCACTCCTCCCTTCGGTCGGAGTGGTCCTCACTTCGTTCGGACCCTTCGGCCTTTAGGCACTCGACCGATAGGGAGAGGGTCGGAGTGGTCCTCACTTCGTTCGGACCCTTCGGCCTTTAGGCACTCGACCGATAGGGAGAGGGTCGGAGTGGTCCTCACTTCGTTCGGACCCTTCGGCCTTTAGGCACTCGACCGATAGGGAGAGGGTCGGAGTGGTCCTCACTTCGTTCGGACCCTATCGGTCGGAGTGGTCCTGCGGACCCTGGCACGCTCTCGTGCTTCCTTCTGAAACCGCTTGCCGTGCCTTTCCTCTTTTGCTTCCGCTTATGCCGCTTTCGTAGCTTACATGGCTTTAGCGCTTCCGCTTCTCCTTCTGCGCTTGGCATGCTTTCGCGCCTCCCTTGGCCTTCGCTTTTGTTTTTGCGTCTTGCTGAACCTTTAAAGTCAAGTATTCTACCGCGGAAGAGGAAAGGAAAAAGGCTAAAATGCCTCGCCTAGCGGCTCTGGTAAAAGAGGACCCACCTGGCAGGGGGAAAAGGGTTTAGACGGCAAATCGTGATATTCCTGAGAAAGATATTTGGAATAAGGCCACCAATCAACAGGATCGGTGTACGCTGAGTCCTCTCCGAACCATACAAGCACGTCTAGCGCATAGGCTCTCTACCCCAACAACTGATCGCGGCCCATGCTTTTCTGTGTTTCCAAGTATCGAGTGCGTACCACTTAAATCGAGTGCACTCGATCTTGGGAATTCTGGGAAGGGAAAGGGATAAGGCGCTTGCACTAGCGAAGCGGGAAGCACTCGAATTCGAACCTTCTTCCGTCTCGAAGAAGTGCGGTGTAGCTCTGGATCTACTGACTAGTGTGTGTGAAGAGAGGGAATATGGAGAAGAAGCGGTACGAAGAAAGTTCAGTACCACCACCTCTCACGGCCTTATTATCCATCATACTGGCCAGAGTCTCGGCTTCTAGGCAGTGAAACGAGATAACCTACCGTGGCTCTCTGCGCCTACTGTAGTAGGAAAATGTCGAGAGACCCTACTCGAGCCACCAAAAAAAGGAATTCCCTTCCAGGGCCCTCCGAAGGAGGGCCACTCCGACCGATAGGGTCCGAACGAAGTGAGGACCACTCCGACCCTCTCCCTATCGGTCGAGTGCCTAAAGGCCGAAGGGTCCGAACGAAGTGAGGACCACTCCGACCCTCTCCCTATCGGTCGAGTGCCTAAAGGCCGAAGGGTCCGAACGAAGTGAGGACCACTCCGACCCTCTCCCTATCGGTCGAGTGCCTAAAGGCCGAAGGGTCCGAACGAAGTGAGGACCACTCCGACCTACCGGGAGGAGTTGGAGGAGTGGGAGGAGTGGGAGGAGTTGGAGGAGTTGGTCCGAAGGACCACTCCGACCGATAGGGTCCGAACGAAGTGAGGACCACTCCGACCCTCTCCCTATCGGTCGAGTGCCTAAAGGCCGAAGGGTCCGAACGAAGTGAGGACCACTCCGACCTACCGGGAGGAGTGGGGGGACAACAAATGATTCCGCACGGGAGGAGTTGGCAGGGTCCGAGCGAAGCGAGGACAACTCCGACCGAAGGGAGGAGTTGGGGGCGTTTAAACCCCCGGGGGCCGACCCCTGGCAACTCCTCCCGCCGGAATTCGGAGTTGCCCTCCTGCCGGAGGGCAGGGGGGCGTTTAAACCCCCGGGGGCCGAACCCTGCCAGGCACAGGGCAACTCCGAATTCCGATAGGGAGGAGTTAGCCAACTCCGAATTCCGAAGGGTCCGAACGAAGTGAGGACCACTCCGACCTACCGGGAGGAGTGGGGGGAGTTGGGCTTTAGCCACCAACAAGAAGGAATTCCAGTAAGAAATCCTATCGTTGAGCTTCTAGAGTAAATTTCGACGCCACCAAAAGGCCCGGCCAGTGAACGATCAAAGTCCAGGCCATTCTTTAGCCACCTGCCAGGCCCCGCCTGTGAACGATCGGTGAAGGGGGAAGCTTTAAAGCTAGAGTGGATGGTCCAGTGATGGAGGAGGAAATGGATCAATTGGTTCTTAGTCAACAGGGCCACAATCGTGATCCGCTGAGGCTTGGGCTGCCTGCATTGAGTGACGGTTGAAAGCTCATGAAAGGGAACAGCTCACAGTCATATCCAAGCCATATTAACTTATAAACGTTGTTCTTGTCGAACAACAAGACGACCCGTGAGATCGAACTAGACGCACCTGAAACTGCTAGCAGGGGCTGGAGTACGATGGCTAGGGTGAAATCGTGCTTGTTTCCGGTCACTGACTCCCCCCAATACCAACTGGTTCTCCCGCTTCAAAGGGCGGCACTCACCTTCGTCGTGCTAGTCTTCGGCCTAAGAACCTTTAATTTTCAATGAAATTAAATTAAAGTGACTTTAAAGGGCTTGACAAAAGCTATTTTCCTAACCGTCCATTAACGTATGAGTCACCATGCGATCCATTCTATTCACTGATTCCCGGAACTTCAAATTCACTTTAATTTTCAATGAAATTAAATTAAAGTGAATTTGTTCGGAGAATGTCAAAAAGTGGCCCTTTAAAGCAAGCGCACAGGCAGTGTGATTGATGACCGACCCTACTCTTTCTTCAGAAGAGCCCTCCGCTTTTGTTTGAGCGTAAATGGGATGCTAGAGAGAGAAGAAGCTTTCCTGGGCGAGTAGCCCTCTCCCGGCAGGTCGAGTGTCTATCGACCCTCTCTCAAATACCAATCTTCGGCAGGGTAGCGCTACGCGCTACCCGCGGGGGGTGCGGAGCACCCCCCTGCCGATCAGTCTTTCAAGCATTGCAATCCGGATCTCGGAGCAAAATCTCAGTTTCACAGAACAGGGAGAAAGCAATCGAGTGGAAGCAATCTAGTCATCCTCTCTCGAAGGAAAGTTCTCAGTTATGCCGAATCACTGACCTCAGCCTCTCCATCAAATTGCGAGTCCGTGGACCTGCTCCTATCTCCTCCGATTCTCCTTGATCAGTCATTCTCACAATGGGGATTGTTGAGTTGAGAAGTGGACCGCCCACACGGAGTTCATGGACCAGGGAGAGAAGCAGTGCCTTTCCACCTGCCAATTCAGATAGGAATGACGTAGCCCTTTACTTGAAGGAAAAATATGCGAAAGGTCAGCAGTGTGGTTTCTAAGTCTTTCCCCCACCTCCCGAGGGCAAGTCCCTTTCTTAGTGCCCACCAGAAAGTTGTCGGCATACCTAACATAGTGTACTAGTCCCCCCTAGCCTGGTCCAGGTGATGCAGGTAAATGTTGGTCAAAAGTGGAGACGTTGCCCAACTCCCCTATCGGGGAGTTGTCCCCCAACTCCTCCCTTCGGTCGGAGTTGTCCTCGCTTCGCTCGGACCCTTTGGTCGGACCAACTCCTCCCTATCGGAATTCGGAGTTGGCCAACTCCTCCAACTCCTCCCTTCGGTCGGAGTGGTCCTCACTTCGTTCGGACCCTTCGGTCGGAGTTGTCCTCCGGACCAACTCCTCCCACTCCTCCAACTCCTCCCTTCGGTCGGAGTGGTCCTCACTTCGTTCGGACCCTTCGGTCGGAGTGGTCCTCACTTCGTTCGGACCCTATCGGTCGGAGTGGTCCTTCGGACCAACTCCTCCAACTCCTCCCACTCCTCCCGGTAGGTCGGAGTGGTCCTCACTTCGTTCGGACCCTTCGGCCTTTAGGCACTCGACCGATAGGGAGAGGGTCGGAGTGGTCCTCACTTCGTTCGGACCCTATCGGTCGGAGTGGTCCTTCGGACCAACTCCTCTCCCTATCGGTCGGAGTTGCCCTCCTATCGGAGGGCAGGGGGCCTGGCCGGCCCCCGCGGGGGGCGCGTAGCGCCCCCCTGCCCTTAAATGGAGCTCTGATCAAAGTTGGGAGGGAAAATTGAGGATAAAGGCTAAACCCGGAATCACTAGAAGATATGAGACGTAAAGTATTAGGACGTAAAGTATTAAGTGGTATATTCTACCGGAATTACTGTGATCTCTCCTGCTGGAGGATCTACTATATACATGGGATTTTGTTCTGAAGATATTGAATCAATTCCAGTTTCTTCGGCCGTTCCTTCAGCGCCAGCAACAGCAGAAGTTTCTGACTCAGTTTCGGAAGCAATTGAAGCAGTCGGCCCACCATACGCTCCTTCGGTTCGTTAACGCAGAGGCCATGTTCCGGGAGAAGGAATCAACGATGGACCCCTATCGCGTGTAAAACCTCGGGGTGGGGACCCCCTACTATCGGTGGGGTGGGACCCCCTACTTTTTGGGGGTGGGACCCTTTGTTCACTGGGCCGGAACAAACCAACTATCCAGGAAGCCACCTTCGCAGCGAAGGGGGTAGGATTCATTTCCGCAGTCGAGTGAGACATACCAACCACTTCATTCGAATCCATATCCTCGGCTCCCTATTATTGTTGGAAGAGTGGCTAGCCAACATAGTGCCCGGCGGATCCACTTGATTCATAACCAATAGATAGATAATACTACCCGGCCGGCATGCGTCCCGATGCCCCGAACCAACTGTGAAGCTAGGAATACTAGGAGCGGAGCCTATGGAGGAAGAGACGACAGCAGTTCAACTTCTCGAATCCATATACGTGAATTAATGAAACAATTTCGAGTTTTCAACGGCTTTTCGAATGGGCCAAGGGTGGCAGGGGGCGAAGCCCCGAAGGCCGAGGGAGTGCGCTAAGCTATGATGCTCCGATCCTTTCGGATTCGCTGTCTTGGCACCAGCGCTAGCACTTGCATAGATGCTTCTTCGGAGCGGGAGCTTTTTACACGTTTTTACCAACACCACCTGACCGAACAACAGCGGGAAGAAGGGCGGCTAGGGTGCCAAAACTCGTCTGACTACTACACCGTCTGCGAGTCCTCAGGCTCACGCAAAGGGACTGAGAACCTCAGGGGCAGGGGGCGCTACGCGCCCCCGGCGGGCAGCGCGTAGCGCTGCCCTGGCCAACTCCTCCCTATCGGAATTCGGAGTGGTCCTCCTGTCGGAGGACCCACTCCTCCCTCTCGGAATTCGGAGTGGTCCTCCTGTCGGAGGACCCACTCCTCCCTCTCGGAATTCGGAGTGGTCCTCCTGTCGGAGGACCCTGCCAGGGTCCGGAGGACAACTCCGACCGAAGGGAGGAGTTGGCCAACTCCGGCCGATAGGGAGGAGTTGGTCCGACCTACCGGGTCCGAGCGAAGCGAGGACAACTCCGAATTCCGAAGGGAGGAGTTGGGGGACAACTCCGAATTCCGAAGGGAGGAGTTGGAAGACGAGAGGGGGACTATGGGAGTGACGACCAAACGATGACCAGACTAGGCAAGGCAGGACACTACTATTTCGCGGAGGACGCACTATCCAGCATGATAGGGGACTACTACACGAGGTTCTTGAGGACTAGGAAGGATGGCTAACGGAGAGGGAGTGAACACAAGTGGAGGCTAACTCCTTGAAGCTGATTGACTCCATGAAACAGCACAGGGTATCAGAGAGTGCCCTCATAGAACTAGTTAGCCCTTTAGGCCCCCTATCTTGACTGAGGCCCCTACTCTCGCCTTGGCCCCGTAGGAAAGACCCGCCAACTCCTCCAACTCCTCCCTTCGGTCGGAGTTGTCCTCACTTCGTTCGGACCCTATCGGTCGGAGTGGTCCTTCGGACCAACTCCTCCAACTCCCCCAACTCCTCCCTTCGGTCGGAGTTGTCCTCACTTCGTTCGGACCCTTCGGCCTTTAGGCACTCGACCGATAGGGAGAGGGTCGGAGTTGTCCTCACTTCGTTCGGACCCTATCGGTCGGAGTTGCCCTCCTTCGGAGGGCCCTGACTCCGGATTCGAATACCACGGTCCTACTAGAGTCTCCCCTAGTAGTGTCGTAGATGAGTTCCAGTGTCTGAGGGGTGAAAGTCATGGCTCTGGCCCCCTCGTTCTTGCCCTCTAGCCCTAACCAACAGACAACCAGTCCACTAGTGATATTGAGGTTGGCCACCCTGTAGTCCCCTTCCCTTATCCCTGCCCCTAGTATGACCCTGGTGGCTAGTCCCCCTTTGACCTCTAGTCCCACCCCAGTCTTAGCCACGTAACACCTCCTGCCTTTGGTCCCCCTGTCCCCTGCGCCCAGTGTCAATGCTTCAGTGGCCCTTCTTAGCTCGTACTCGTACTTAGGGTCGGTTATACAAAGGGAGCTATTAATCACTGGGCACCTCATTAACAGACTCACTAGGATGCCGTCTCTGGTACACCAGCTCCCCAGTGAGACCAAGGTCTTCTGGTTTTCCAGAAAGTGTCTCATTTCCTTGTACCGCCTCTCCAGTACACGGTACTTAGCGCGAAGCACCCCCACGTCGTCAGGAAATGGCTCTTTATCCTCCGTGTCTGAGTCACTAAAGTAGTACTCTGATTCTGAGGACGCACAATCTCTCTCTCCCTGACCCGAGACTTCCGACTCGGGGTTGGGGCCCACTGCTGCAAAAGTAGTGGGGGGGTCATCCCCCGGGGTGTTACCCCCTGGAGTAACGACCCTTTTCTCGAGATTCAGAAGACTAGCTTCAATTTTCACAAGCCTACTCTCCATCCTCTCAAACATTGAATGCAGCTGCTCTTCCTTCCTTGATTCCGAATGAGAAGACTCTTCGATCTCACACTACCAGATTAAGCAAGATCATTACCAGCAATGTCTAACACGTCCGTTCACACCTCCAATCTACCGTTCGGCATCAGGGTCCGTAGGACAACTCCGACCGATAGGGTCCGAACGAAGTGAGGACCACTCCGACCGAAGGGTCCGAACGAAGTGAGGACCACTCCGACCGAAGGGTCCGAACGAAGTGAGGACCACTCCGACCTACCGGGAGGAGTGGGGGGAGTTGGAGGAGTGGGGGGAGTGGGAGGAGTGGGGGGAGTTGGAGGAGTTGGTCCTCCGACAGGAGGACAACTCCGAATTCCGATAGGGAGGAGTTGGTCCGATAGGACCACTCCGACCGAAGGGTCCGAACGAAGTGAGGACCACTCCGACCTACCGGGTCCGAACGAAGTGAGGACCACTCCGACCTACCGGGAGGAGTGGGGGGAGTTGGCCCTTTAAAGGAGCGCTACGCGCGAAAACCCGGCGTTTAAAGTCGCTACTTTAAACCCCCGGCCCGACCTACCGGGTCCGAGCGAAGCGAGGACAACTCCGCCGAAGGGTCCGAACGAAGTGAGGACAACTCCGACCGAAGGGAAGAGTTGGGGGAGTTGGCAAGATGGTAAGTGGGAGTCCTCTACCGCAAGGCTCGCTTCAAGCATTTGGGTGGCCTATTTGCATTGTTTGGTGCTTCTCTCATGGATCGAGCTACCGCTCGAGGAGCAGGAAACTCTTGGAAAAAATCTCCTACCCTCCCTTCAGCAGCTTACACCCGTCGAACTCTTAAGGTTCAGAATCGACGCTAATGCTCTGACGGGCGAGAGCAACCGAAAGACACCCTCGAGTATCACAGGAGAAAATAGATGAAGTGCGACTAAAGTAACTTAATTTTCAATTAAATTAAACTAAAGTAACTTAGGTTAAGTTACTTTAATTTAATTTAATTGAAAATTCTAAGAATTTATCCGGCCGAAAATTCCCTTCTTTCGTTATTGGGAAGGAGATGGGCGTCGAAACGATGTTCCCTTGGCTGGCAATGGAGACCCCTTCCTTCGCGTGCCCAATCATTAGGCTCTTTGGGTGTTTCTGGTGCCGGCTCTCATCATGTTTGATGTCCCGATTTCTGGTGCCGGCTCTTGCTCCTGGTGCCGGCTCTTGTTTGGGTGTTTTTGGTGCCGGCTCTCATCATGTTCGATGTCCCGATTTCCGAATTTCCCGGCTCCTACTACTTGTATCTGCCAGCTTTATTTTAGTTATTTCCCGCCGCCGGTAGACTAGTTATTAGGTTTCGTTTCCTAAATTATCCGACCATCTACCATCTCCTATACTTATGCATTTCCCCTTCTAGGCTATAGGAAAAAAGGGGAGCTTCCCAACTCCTCCCTTCGGCCTTTAGGCACTCGACCGATAGGGAGAGGGTCGGAGTTGTCCTCACTTCGTTCGGACCCTGAAGAAGGCCGAGAATGTCATTTGAAGAAGTGGAATGAATTCAAGGAGCTTCTTGAGAGAAGTTATGATCTTAAGTTCAACTATGGTTTGCATTACCAATAGAATTAGAAGTGGGGGTTTTGCCACATTTTGGCCCCCTAGTGTAAGGCAAAGGCTCACCCTTAGTTCTTAGATATTACAGAACGCCTCACTCAGAAATTCCCCAACCGGTTCTGAACATGACTTTAAAGCATTTCTGAGTGCTTGTTCTTTGTGAATATTCGGAAAATTGAGTAAATGATGCAGATTCATTCAATTTCCAGGCCTAGCACGTACGTGTCACGATCCCCCGGAGCTAGGGGACGATAGGAGAGAGTGAATTTTCTACAGGTTCAAACGCCTATAATGTCTATAGGATCGGATTATTCACCTTGTTCCTTAGTAGCTCAGTGGTAGAGCGGTCGGCTGTTAACCGATCGGTCGTAGGTTCAAGTCCTACCTGAGGAGTCCGGGCCATTAATCCTTCCGGACCTTTTTCTTCAGAGAGAAGGGGGCCTTTGGAAGTTTATGGTGTGATTGGGGAATTTCTGGGTGAGGCGTTCTGTAACATCTAAGAACTTGTAATTCTCAACGGCAGGTGGTGGCTTAGATCTGGATCGCTTATTTTTCTTCCTCTTCGGAGGATGCGTAGACAGCTTGACAGGCTGTGTCACCCCTTTAAAAGGCTGTGGATCTTTTTCCTTAAGTTCTGAGTCCTTCTCCAGAACTCCACTTAACCTCTTCCTCGACGTCTAGTAATCTCTTTCTGGCTATGTCAAGTTTATGCCAATCGACGAAATTAGACTATGACAGTTCGATTTATATCCTCATACTGTGACACAAATCTGCTGCTCCTGCTGATGCTATTGCTACTGCTACTGATATCTCTGAGAGTGCCTGCTTGCCTTTCCCATGTGCCGTGTCTGTGACAAGAGTTGGGATGGAGCTTTCACTAATAGATGGACGGACATATCTCATGTATTCCATTCCTTATCCCATAGAGCAGGGGATTCGGGAACAAGAGATGAGTTCAAAGCAAAGATACCTGCCTCCTACCCTTCCTCTTTTGCTACAGATGCCACCTCGCCACATTCAAGGCCTTACCTCGGCTCTTAGCATCCCTGTGTACTGAAAATGATGGCTGCCGGGAAACTAGTCGATCTAGCCGTGCCATGAGCTGTCCTTGCAATTGCAAGCAGAGAAGGCCAAGAGATAGCTTAGGCTGGTTTCGAGATTTCCTATGCTACTAAAGACGAAAATCGTCTGCTGTCGAAAGCTAGCAGGGGATCCATTCTCAGGTAAGAAAAAGAGGGACAAATCCTTAAATTAAATTAAAGTAACCCTTCAAGCATGATGATTCACGTCGCTCTAAAGTCAACTAATTTTCAATTAATTTAAACCTTGCAGAAACCTCCCTTCTTCGTGGAGAACGAGAGCCTCTTCTTTCATGGAGGTGGGCATACTACCACAAGCCGTCCGGCATGTAGGCTTTTTATCCATTCAGCCGAGCGAAGTACCCGTGACCTGCATAGTAGCGCTTTCGCATAGTTTCTGTTCTCGCCACTGCCAGGGGAAGGGCCCAGGAAAACGCGTAGCGTTTTCCTACGGGGGCGGCCCCCTGCCCCTACGCCTAACCACTGCCGGAGGCAAACCCCTGGCCTATGTTAACAGGCACAGGCCTTTTAAACCACCCCCACATCGTCAGCCGTTCATTCCGATTGATCCGGTGGTCGACGAAAAAAGGCGAGCGCCTAAGTTCTCGCCCTGGTGCAAACTCATCGCCTATGTGACGACGTCCTAAGCGATGAAAGCGCCTAGCGAATAGAAAAAACAGAATTTCATTGCCACCAGAGCCAGTAACAAAACCAACTCCGTACGAGCGTCCGCCTAAGAAAAGGAAAAGGCGAGGACCATACAAGAAGGAACCGCCTTAGGCTCAGAAGGATAGGTAAGAACGCTCTTCCACGTCTCAATTGGGTAGATAGAGCGAGCACACTGCCCGGTCCGAGCTCGGGCCTGGTCACTGACGAGCAGACGATCGAGCTTGCGATCGGGTCAAAGCCGGTGCGGGAGAGGCCAGTGCCGGGTCCAATGCCCGATCGGCCTCAAGCTTGCGATCGGGTCAAAGCCAGCCTTGCCCTGGCCAGTCACTGACTTGCGATCGGGTCAGAGCCAGCTGCCGGGTCCAAGTGCCCGATCGGCCTCAAGACCTGGCTTGGGGGCCAATCAAACTTCGACCGGTCTCAATCGCTGAGTGAGCACGGACTGGCTTGGGGGCCAATCAAACCAGCTTGCGATTGGGTCCAAGGGGCTCGGGCCGGTCCCAAGTCCCGCCGCCCTGCGAGAGGCGACTGCCCGGGTCCAATGCCCGATCGGCCTCAAGTCCCTCTGGGCTCTCTCTGGGCCCTCTCCGGGAAATGACCTTACCTTCGCTCCGCTCTCGCGTCGTCGGATTGGTTAAATCGTCGGGTTGGTTTGGAAGGCGAGTTGAGAGAAACACGTATATAGAAGTGAAGGCGTAGAAGCCCAGCTGTCGTCCCCACCCACTCTATGGTGGTGGTGGGGTGGGGGGCCTCCGGCCCCCCCCGGGCCCTTCCGGGCCAGCCTCGGCCTCCGCTAGCGCAGGCCGGCCACCACCCACTTCAGAGATGGTGGTGGTGGCCGGCCCTACCTTCCCCTTCCATCATCCCCTTCCTCGGCACGCAAGAGAAGTTTGCTCATGGGCGCTAAAACAAAATAAAAAGAAATGACCAACTCCTCCAACTCCTCCCTTCGGTCGGAGTTGTCCTCACTTCGTTCGGACCCTATCGGTCGGAGTGGTCCTTCGGACCAACTCCTCCAACTCCCCCAACTCCTCCCTTCGGTCGGAGTTGTCCTCACTTCGTTCGGACCCTTCGGCCTTTAGGCACTCGACCGATAGGGAGAGGGTCGGAGTTGTCCTCACTTCGTTCGGACCCTATCGGTCGGAGTGGCCCTCCTATCGGAGGGCAGGGGGCCTTGCCGGCCCCCGCGGGGGGCGCGTAGCGCCCCCCTGCCCTAAGTCTCCCAAATTCTGAAATGTACGAGAAAAATCTTTGAAAGATGGATTTAGAATCTTTTTCCGGATTCTTTCTTCAATTCCAAAGGCTGCCGGGCCTTGACATCTTCGATGTCCATGCTTCCTTGTACATGCCAGTGCTGAGCTTCGCTCAGCAAACAATTTGTTTCGCCTTCAACAAAAAAATTGTTTCGCATCCCGAACAATAATGCTTATGCTTGTAGCTCAATCGGATAGAGCACCAAACTACGGATTTGGGGGTTGAGAGTTCGAATCTTTCCGAGCATGGGTTGAAAGGTACGGGCGCGTAGCGCGTAGGATAAATTGCGGTTCGCACTTTAAAAGGCGGGTCCCCCGCAGAAGACTAGCTAGCGTTTTATTTACCTCCGGACCGGCAAGCCGCATAAATGCCTAGCCTTTTCTCTGCCACCGGGGCGTAGCACTTCCCGTGAGAACTAGCTCCCAGTGAACCTCCTAGTAGGCAGGGCTAGACCTGAGCCATAGCAAAAAACTAGCGTTTTATTGCGGGGTGTGACTTCTAGCGGGAGCTCCCCGAGTACGAGTAAAGGAAAGGCCCTCCTTTTAAGGTGTAGCGGTCCCTCAATAACGCAGACTCATCCGGTAGGCTTAGAAAGTGGTGTTCTCGTACCCCATAGGTGCTGCTGAGTCGGTGACCCGGCAGATGTTGTTCAACCCCTCCCTACGGTCGGAGTCTCCGGGCCCTGTGTTCTGCCCAACTCCCTACCCACCCACTTTGTGGGTGGTGGGGGACAATGTGGTATGGCCCGGCCACCACCCATGGAGAAGTGTGGCCGGGCCATACCACATGACCCGGTCGGCCACCACCCAACTTTATGGGTGGTGGTGGCCGACACCCAGGTCCATTAGGACCACTTCTGGGGTAGGGGCACCACAGTGCCTATGCGGGAGCTAGAAAGAAGCGCTACGTGCTGTCAACACTCGCTTGTGTGCACTCGATAAAGGGAAGCACTCGACCACTCGATTTCGGGAGCCTTTACCTTCGAACTCAACCCCACTCTGCTTCTGACTGAAGAACCTATCAACTGAACCCATGGGACTAGAGCTCTTTGGCTGAGCCTATCGAACTAGCCCCCGCCCTTTCTGACTGAGCTCGAAAATCCGCCCTGGCAAACCGCCTACAGACCCCAAGATGGTTAGGTTATTACTTCCAGACACAGGTTACCCAACCCAAACATCCACGGAGGGCAGGGCGGCCTTCGGCCGGTTAAAGTCATGTATTTTAACCGTCGGGAAGCGCGTAGCGCTTCCCTGACCCGTGGTTTTCCGGGTTTTTTCGACACTCTTGGGTTTTCCCTAAGGAAGCACCCAAAAACGGACTTTTTCTTGAGTTTCCCGGGATTTTTTGACACTTTAGGCGGAAGATACTTTAATTTTCAATGAAATTAAATTAAAGTATTCACTTCTTGAATTAATTTTCAATTAAACCTGCTTTTTTGACCCCTTAAAAGCGTCTAAATTCAATGAATTTTCAATGAATTGAAAATTAGTTGAATTCAGGACGTCTTGGATGTAATCCTAACTAGGAAACTCGTGAAGGAATTAAAAGGGCGCACCCATTTCTACAGTGCACGACAATTTCATAACCCTTAAAAGGGCTGATTCCAGTGTCCTCAACAGCGGTTCTAATTGCCATCAGCAGTGCTTATCAGTCGACGTTGAATCAGTTCCCAAGCACCGGAAGAGAAAGCCTCCCCTTCCCTTTCCTTTACCCGCTGGGAGAGGTATCTCTCGTCTTCTTGGAGTTATCGTCCCATCCTCTCGTCTAATTGTCCAATCTCTCGTCTTACCGTCTGATTACCGTCCGATTGTCTGCTGGAGGGGAGTTTGCTCTACCCAGCGGGAAGAGAGAGAAGGGAAGGAGAGGTTTCCTTTCCCTGCCGCTAGGGAAGAGGGGTTTCCTTTCCCGAGGGAAGGAAAGTTTCCCTTCCCTGCCGCTAGAGGTTTCCTCTCCCTGCCGCTAAAGGTTCCCTCTCCCTCAACTAGAGAAGAGAGAGTTTCCTTTACCCCAGGGAAGATAGGGTTTCCTCTACCCTAGGGAAGAGAGGGAATTTCCTTCACCCTAGCTAAGGAAGAGAGTTTCCTTCTCATTCCCTGCCTCTCAGCATCGCCCCATCGCCAGCCCTACAGAGGCCTTGTTTCGGGAGCAAGCAATTGATGATGGCGGGCCCGCACGTGTCAGGCACTTCACAACCCAAACATCGCCTACAAGGCCGAAAGCAAGAGCTATAGCAATTCCAACACTTTCGGCACCAACAGTTTCGGTTCCACCAGTGCCAAGTTATTCTGTGCCAGGAGCCCCCCTTTCCCGGGAAAGAAGGGAAGAAAGGGAAGGTCCTTTCCCTTAGCTAAAGAAGAGAGTTTCTTTCCCCTAGGGAAGAGAGTTCCAGGGAAGAGAGGGTTTCCTCTACCCTAGGGAAGAGAGGGTTTCCTCTACCCTAGGGAAGAGAGGGAAGGAAGTACCGGGGAATGGGCTGATCGGAGGACCAACTCCCCCCACTCCTCCCACTCCTCCCGGTAGGTCGGAGTGGTCCTCACTTCGTTCGGACCCTTCGGTCGGAGTGGTCCTCACTTCGTTCGGACCCTATCGGTCGGAGTTGTCCTCCTGTCGGAGGACCAACTCCCCCCACTCCCCTCCTCCCTTCGGTCGGAGTGGTCCTCACTTCGTTCGGACCCTTCGGCCTTTAGGCACTCGACCGATAGGGAGAGGGTCGGAGTTGTCCTCCGGACCCTTCATATAGAATTGGCACTACCGGGGGAAAGGAGGCGAGGCCAAGTGAGGGCGCACCCCACCTCTTCTTCATGGGAGGCGAGGCAAAGGGAGGGCCCAGGAAAACGCTACGCGTTTTCCTACGGGGGCCTAAAGGCCCCCTGCCCCCTTGGTGGGTGGGGTTTAGATAAGTACAGACCGTGACTGTTTCCTCTCTTTCTTGTTTTCCCAAGAAACCTAGAGGAGATCTACCGGTTTTTACGAGGGGTGAATGCATATGAGCCTTACAGGCTCGCTTCGCTCGCTCTTCTCCAGGTCCTTCTGTTCCGATGAATAATCCGATACCTTTCTTTTCGATGACACCTAGCAATGGGTTTTCTCCACTGGCAGCACTTAGCAATGGATTTTCTCCACAGCATTCAAATGGAAACTCTCCACAGCATTCGAATGGAAACTCTCCAAAGAGGAACCATAACGAGAAAACGGAAGTTGATGTTGGGGACGGAGATTACGAAGAAGGTGAAGTAAAGCATTTAAGTAGCAGCAATATCAGAAATCAGAAGATCCGGGGCCCCACACCCCATATTCAGTATGCGGCTTTCTATTCAATTTTTCCATTGCGAGAACTTATGTGCTGGGCTAGTTTAGGGCTCGCTTAGGGAACACTGGGAAGCGCACTTTCCAAGTCCCGGGAAGGGGTTGGGCGCACACCGCACAGGATACGGTAGGAACTTATCCGGAGTGAAGGGCCTGCTAGTGCAGCACACTCAGGTGGGATGCTTTCTCCTCCGTCTAGCGCCCACTTAGGGAATGGGATGTGCGGGCACGTGTCAGCGCGCGTATAGCGCTGGGGCAGGCGCCTAAGCCTAGCTACGCGCGCTGAGCCTAGGCCGCCTAAGCCGAGCCTATACGGGTTCATTAATTTAAAATTAGGGTTCATTAATTGAAAGCTATTAGGGTTCATTAATTTAAAATTAGTCGAATAATGAGGTGCGAGGGTCCCCCTCCCCCGGCACCCCACCCTTTTGAAGAAGAGTGCCCGCCTGCGTGTGAGTGGGTGGGCAAGAAGAGAGAACTGCCCGCGCCAATAGTTGTGGTTTAGTGGCGCTATTTAAGTGCGCCAGCGGAAGCGTAAAGAACCTTTCATTGAATTTCATTGAAAATGAAATTTCTTACTGCTGGGGCGAACTCTGCTGGGACTGAAACTGAAACTACAGCTGCTTCTGCTGCTGGGGCTACTGAAACTGCTGCATCGGAGAAACTGGCTACTCGCTACGTGGGAAAAGGCATCGACCTCATTTTCCCGGCACCCCATGAATGGATTCTCAAACATTTTCCATAACCCCATTTCCAACTCCTCTTTAAAGGCGGAATCATTTGTTGTCCCCCAACTCCTCCCGGTAGGTCGGAGTTGTCCTCACTTCGTTCGGACCCTTTTAAAGAACCTTTAATTTAGTTTCAATTCAATTTAAGGCCCGGTTCGCTCGGACCCGGCACCGAATTGTTCGATTGATGCGCGTCTCCCTCGCTTCGCTGCTTATCCGAAACGAGTGGGCTTTGGCCTTGTTGGGAGAGGCAGGATTCGAACCTACGTAGAAAACCTTCAACAGATTTACAGTCTGTCGCTTTTAACCACTCGGCCACTCTCCCCCCGTCGAAGAAGTGTAAGCTTCGGCCGAGAGCAATTGGGTAAGGGGGCTGTTTAAAGGCTGCGTTTACATTTGTTGCGTTGGAAGCACTTTAAAGTTCTATATACGAAATTATTTCGATTAATGAACAGGGATTCTTCGAATCCCTTTTAAAACTAAAGTAACTTAGGCTTTCGTTAATTTACGATACTTTTAAAAGGTTAAAATTAAAGATCGTAAATTAACGAAAGCCTAAGTTACTTTAGTTTAATTTCATTGAAAATTAAGTTACTTAGGCCAGGGCTACACGTTTGAAGCCCTTCGGAGGCTGAAGGCGAATACTACCCGAGTCTCTGCTTTCCCCTCCCGCCTCTGCCCCGCGCTAACCTCTTGCCCATCTGAAGGAGAGGGAAATAGGCCACCCAGTGAGGCAAGGGCATACAAGTCTTACCACTGCCATTTTTGAAGGCCTTTCCCTGCACTGTTCCTATATACATACGCAATTCGGGCGAGCGTAGCGAGCCACTTACCCCCGATAGGGGGTAAGGGTCCTGTGAGATGGTTCTGTAAGATGCCGTATGCGGCTAGAGGTCTACCCTAAGATGGTCCTTTCTTCCTATTAGAAAGCTCCTTACACCTTTTGGCTAACTGTTTCAAGGCTGCTTGTTGATCCGGTCCTTTCTTCCTATTAGAAAGCTCCCTACACCTTTTGGCTAACTGTTCCAAGGCTGCTTGTTGATCCTTGCCTTTACTTTTAGCTGGAGCTAGTAGTTTTGAAACACTCTCGAGTGAGTACCTTAATAAGGATCGAAAAAAACTTAATTGAAGAGGCTTAAGGGTCCTCCGACAGGAGGACAACTCCGAATTCCGATAGGGAGGAGTTGGCACTGCCAGGTCAGGACAACTCCGAATTCCGATAGGGAGGAGTTGGCACTGCCAGGTCAGGACAACTCCGACCGATAGGGAGGAGTTGGCCGGCCTTTTTCTTCCTTAAGTTTAGCCAACTCTGCCAAGTTCCTCATCCTTTTTAGCCAGTCCCTCCTCATGTTCCTTATCCTTTTTAGCCAGTTCCTCCTCAAGTTCCTTATCCCTTTCAGCTAGTTCCGCCCTAAGTATATAGGTTGCTTCACCAATATCGATCACTTCCTTGGGTTCAGTGCCAACCCATTCTCCCTTATCATTATAAACCTGATCCCTTTTAGTGTTCAACTTAGCATCTTTAAAGGCTTACACTGCTAGGTAAGGCAACGGGGAGGCTAGCACCCGCCCTGAACCAAGGTGGTAGGCCATACCTCCTATATACGTGAATTGCTAATGCAAGTGCAGGCCCTAGAGGAATTAGAAGAAATGCGGTGGGTGGATTCCGGCCCATGGCAAGGACGAGGAATGTACCGGGCATTCCCTTTAGGGGAGATCGTGTCAATTTACAATGTAGCGAATACTACTTGCTGTTGAGTGATCTTCGTAATCAAGAGATGGGGCTAGTTCTCTCTCCCCACTTAACTAACAAGCAATGGGGAGACTTATAGGGCTCGAATCCTGTCAAAGACGGTCTAGCCTTTCCCCTCTCTCGAACTCTTCCCAGGATGGTGAAGTTGAAGTCATAGAAGTAGTTTGGTGCTTGTGTTGTACTAATATTCAGGACTGTTTGTTTCTTGGGTGACTAGAGAACGCAGCGCAAAGGAGCGTTATGGCAAACTATATTGAACGCCTTTTCAATAAAGGGCCACCCTCACTTTTCCACTTACTACGGGACTACTGTGAAGCGCCGCACTATCACCACACTATAGTGGTGGAGGCGCGTAGCGCGGTGCCTACCTACCCCTCTCCAGAGAATAGGTTCCTTGTGCGATCGATCAGACGATCGCTCCTGTGAAGACGATTCCATATACTGCATTGTTCAAATGATCGCTTCTGTGAGAACTTTTTGAGTCAGACGAGCTTGAATTTCACTCGGCCCTTTGGACGCAACGAGCGCGCCCCTTTAAAAGTCCAAACTTGATTTCAGTTTCTTTCTCATTATTCGCTTTCTGCAAAAGGCAGGTTCTTCCATCTCCGGGAATGGATTCCCACTTTAAAAGCATGCTGACCGAGTGGCAAGCGCAGGAATGAGATGCAGCCAATCCCTCTAGGGGGTTCTTATTGCCTCTTTCGCCTCAACCATTGTGTACGAATCAACCCACTTTTAAAGGGCCGGATCTCTATGCCCCTAGCTAGCTGGGGCGGGGAACCACCACCTTTATGATATGGATTTTTCTCATAGTGAGAGCGCTTCTTCGTGTTAAGCACAGCTTTCACGCACAACAGGATGAGGAACAAGTTGTTCGCACTGGTGGTGAAGATGGCTCAAGAACCAGCCATCCTCTCCAGTCTTTGCAACCGGGGCCACAAGAAAGAAGGCTGCAGTGGAGCTGATCTAGCCTTAGCTGAGGTAAAGTTCAAGACGTAGCGCACACGTGAAGTAAACGAATCCCACTCTGTCGCTTACTCCAGACCCCTACTAAAGGTGGTCACTTACCCACTAGGCTACTGGGCGGGTGTATGTTCTACCCTACGTACTATGCCCCGACCCCCAACAGGGTAGTAAAGTTATTCAGATTACGACGTGGTGGGTGCCAACCTGCCTTTAGCCCACCACCGCCCGGAAGTGGAATCTTGCCTATGAAGTGCCTAGCGCTCCGCGCGTAATAGTGAGCTGGGCTTACGCCGCCTTTGAACTTGGGGTAGGGTAAGCCTTTAAAGGCGTCTGGGTATTTCAAGCACAAGGGGGGAAATACTTTAAAGGATTTCTGGAAGGCTTTAAAGGCTTGCTTGCTTTTTTGCTTCCTTCCAGAAATGCGCTACGCAGAGAAAGAAAATGAGAAAGAAGTGGGTACAACCTTTTAAACAAATCGTGTAGGGCAGAGCAGACGATTATAGCTTAGACCTAAGACGATTATCAACGTATAGCAGACGATCAGAGCAGACGATTCCCCATAGAAGATGATCGATTCTGAAAGACAGGACGATCAGACGATCTTTCCTTGAGATCCGACTAGGAGAAGACGATGCTTGGGCCCTTGATTCTCCCCCCCGCCGCCCTGGCCTTCCTTCCCTTCTTTCCTGCTCCAGGGTCCGAACGAAGTGAGGACAACTCCGACCTACCGGGAGGAGTTGGGCTAAGAGGAGAATCGAATTCTGATCGAGGCGTCTGATCGTCTTCCCCCAGTTTCTCTAGGGCCAAAGAATCGTCTGATGGATAACACTGGAAGCTTTTTTTCCCTCTCATAAAGCGTCAATGCGGCGGGAAGCCATCGTTGAAGCAGGGTAGCCTCGACGGACCTGCACGTGGAGACAGAGAGGGGACGTTAGCCTCATATGCCGGGGTCCGTTCTCCGGTGAGATTACGGGTTTCGTATGATAGTTACCTGCGGTGTCGAGCACGCGTAGCGTAGGGGTGGCGCGCTGCCGGCATGGACACGTCCTTGTGTGGAATTGAGCCGCGCTTTTAAAAGCGGCTTAGGCAGATCTTTCTGGGCGTTCGAGGCAAAAATGTCAAAAAACAACAAAAGACCTCCAACCAGACGATTATGCCCAACTCCCCCAACTCCTCCCGGTAGGTCGGGGTTGTCCTCACTTCGTTCGGACCCCTTTTAAAGCGTTACTTTAATTTAGTTTCAATTCAATTTAAGGCCTCGCTTCGCTCGGACCCTAGAGCAGAATTCGATTATAGCCCCCAGATAAGACGATTCTATCCCCCAGACCAACGATCAGACGATTCTGAGGAGGGGGAAGACGATCGATCTTGATCAGACGATTCTGAGGAGGGGGGAGACAATTATTCCTTAGATCAGACGATTATGCACGATCAGACGATGTTTGCGTAGAAGCAGACGCTCTTAAAGGCTTCAGCAGAATTCGATTATCCTCCTAGCCCCGGCGAGCGATCAGACGATAACCCAAAGCCCTAGATCCGGCAGACGAAGACAGAGACGATCGATGCGTCTTCTCTTTGCCGGCTAAATCACGTGTGCAAATTGCTAGGCTGGAAGCTCAGCTGCCGGGAGCACTTAGTAGTGAGAGTGGGAAAGGACTATCTAATAGGTGAATCAGGAGAAAAGGGATTCGAACCCTTAACCTTTGGTTTTGGAGACCATTGTTCTACCATTGGAACTATTCCCCTGAAGCGGCAGGTCGAAGAATCTCCGCTTATTATTTACGCCAATCTCTGGGTAAGAGTGCGAAGCTGATACCCAATGATACAGATCGCTCTGTTTTCGGGTCATAGTACTAACATGAATGACAAAGATCCAATCTCAGAAGAATCTTAGTCCAACAGAGCGAGGCCTCCGTAAGAGTAGTAGGCCCTTCCAGTACTTGGTAACTTAGACGGGGAGAACTTGGACTTTGGCAGGTCAGCCTGCCAGGCTGCCCTTGAAAGGGGGCGCTAACGCGCCCCCCTGCCCTTCGCTTTCGAGAACCAAAGTACTATCTATACGAAATTTTGTCGGGCAAGGGGGAGGCAGAAGACGCCAAAGCTTGAATCTGCTGCGTTAAAGTACGTGACTTTAATTTAAAAGGGTGAAAATGAGCTTTCACTTATTTACTGATTCCCCGATAATTCAAGGGCCGAGGTTGGCTGAGGAAGGTGGTGCTACTTTATTTTTCATGAAGGGATGGCAGTGAAGGGACGATTGCCCGCCAGAGTTGGTGGAAGGGCTCGGAAGCTCCTCTACCTTCGTTAAACTGGTAGGTCACTGGGGTCGAAGGCGCCGTTAGGCCTTCTTGTGGCTAGTGAACCTCCCATTGGGCCTATCGGCGTAGTCCCTCTCCCTGCAGAATGGTTCGCTCAATAGGGAGTAAAGGATTCCATCTTCGATGAAAGCGGTGTGTAGGTTAGGTTTTGGCATCCATCGATTCTCCCTCTGGAAGCGAAAAAGGGGAAACAAAGGTTTTGGCATCCATCGATTCTCCCTCTGGAGGCAAAAAAGGGGAGTCAAAAGGCGGTTTTTTCAACTTAATTTTCAATGAAATTAAATTAAAGTAACTTACCGGCGCATTAAAGTGCCCAAGCCTGCCATTTCGGATTCCCGCTCGCTAGCCGTAGCCAGCTTTCTATTTACGGGATTTGCTGCCACCACACAACACACCCAAGCAACCTAACAGGACATGGGCCCACTCACCTTTCGCGACCTTTTAAAAGGTGCACCATCCTGTGAAACCTTTCGCTCAACCCCGCCTTCCCTTTCGCTCAAGCTCAAGCACCATCCCCCATTCACCAATCCCCTATAGCGCCAATCGTGTATTGAATTGGGGCGGCTTCGCCCATGAAACAATCCCGCTCCAGAGGCTCTTTCTATCTACGTGATTCTGTGTGGTGGAGATGGGGTGGTGCTACGGCGAGAGGGCTGAAGGAAGGAGGGTTCAAGATCGTCTGCTCGAGGGGCAGAATCGGCTTTCTAGAAAGGCCAGATAGAGTTGTCGGAAAATCATCAACTGGGACTAAGGCTTAGGGAGGAGTTGTCCTCACTTCGTTCGGACCCCTTTTAAAGCGTTACTTTAATTTAGTTTCAATTCAATTTAAGGCCTCGCCCTTTAAATACCCTTTAGGGGGTCGAACCCAAAGCTATAGTCCCGGCGCCTTCGCCCGGAGAAAAAGCAAGTCCCGCCTTCGCCCAAAGCTAGGCACTGTGCGCCCGCTAGGCCGACCCAGAGCTAGTCCCGCCTGCCCAAAGCTAGGCCGACTTGCCCAAAGAAAGCTAGGCCGACTTGCCCACCCATCGATATGCACTCTCCTTCAAGCCTTCTCCGTTCCTTCTCGTGGAGGGAGATAAGAGAGAAAAAAAGCCCCACACCAGTATGGGAATCGTGCACCCGCCCACTTCCTTTGATCTGCACCTCCGCTTCCATTTAGCTAATCCCTACGTAACAGGCTTCATAGTGCAAGGACCACGATAGAGGGTCAGTCCGAATATTCCCTGCCTTCATATCCGGTTAGGTTGGGAGCGCTATAAAGTGGCGGAAGCTGTTCATCTTTCTTCGGTGAGATGGTCGTCAAGCCCGCCCCTTTCCTGTAGAGGCGCAATCATAGCTACTGCATATGGATAGGGAGGCTAAGATCCTTCATTCCGATAGAAAAAGCATCATTCCTCCTTTTAAAAGGGCCCTTTTAAAAGTCGGTAAAGAACCTTTCATTTAATTTCATTGAAAATTAAAGCAACTTTAAAGTAAAGCGCTTCCGTTAGCAGCAGCCGCTTCTCCTCACTAAGCGCACGCGCCCACAATCTGGCTTCTCCACTAAGCAGCAGGAGGCGCCGGCTCCTCGCTTCACGCGCACCACGCAGCAGTGGGCCCATAAGAGTTCCAACTCTTTTGGAAGGTCAGGTAAAGCGCTGCTTCTGGCAAGTCAGCAAATAAATCCTGCATCTTCTTTTGGCAGGTATATCTGCTTGCGTTCTCACTCCAGAGCCCCACGTGATAAATAGAAACCGTAGACTCCCGTATCCAGCTGACATGAATAGCTACACAATCGAACGTTTTTCTGAGCTTTGCGTAGGTACTTTAAAGCGCTCAAAAATGGTTTTGGTGGAGAATTCTGAAGAATATTTGAACAGCTACTTCTCTAGAAGCAGCAGCGTATTCCCTAGTAAGAAACTCTTGAAAAACTTCTGGTAATGCTTAATAGGCTGCTGGTGCCGGCTGCATCAGCGGTGGCTGGTTAAGGAGAGGCTATTGGTGCTGCTAGGCTGATGTTTAGAATGTTGCTGTTGCTAGTTAAGAGGCTGCTAATAGTGCTTAATAGGCTGTTGCTGGTGCCGGAGGCTATTGATGCAATGGAGGCTGTTGGTTAGACTTCCGGTGGTACGATTGCTGCTGGTGCTTAGAAGGCTGCGGCCGCCCCCTGCAAACGCTTAGTCTAGTGGTGCTTGAGCCTTAGAAAGGGCTGCCCTTTTAAAAGCGCTGTTGTCCTAAGTAACCTTTCATTTTCAATGAAATTAGATTAAAGTAACCACGGCTTTTTCCTCTTCGAAAAGGTTGGCGCAGCACAAATCGCTTCTACCACGATATTCCAGTCCTTCGGGTTCATGTTCAGAATCTTGAATTTTATCCAACCATTCCTGCTGAATCTTCTCCTGCCGACGAATCCTCTACCTCCGTCGAATCTTAGACCAACTCCTCCCTTCGGAATTATTTGTTGCCCTCCTGTCGGAGGGCAGGGGGCCTTTAGGCCCCCGCGGGGGGCGCGTAGCGCCCCCCTGCCCTTGAATACGAATCTTCTGCTTCTGTTGAATCTACCATTTCCGCTGAATCCCCGACGCCTGCGGAAAAGACTCCTGGGAGGAGGAGCTACGGGCCCTGCGACAGCTACAGCATACCCACCTTTCATTGAATTAGGAAGAAAACCTTTGACCCTTTTTTCACGGTCACGCCAAATCCTGGTTGGTTCAATCCAAACTCTTTTTTTGTTTAATCGTTCCGGTGAAAAAAGGTTCGGTTTACATGGTTCTGGCCAAACGATTCTTGGTGAACGAAGCCCTTCCGCTTCTTCCGAGTCTTGGATTCCAACAAGATTCAAAACCCATGGCACTCTTGCTGTCGGGGGGAAAACGCGGGACGCGTTTTCCCCCAAAACGCTAACGCGTTTTGCCTCATCCTGAGAAAATATGACAGGAGTTTTCAGTCCCGTATTCACCAGGACCATGTTCTGTGGGTGTAATAGTTTCATAATCCCCTTGTTCCCACATTACAATGGTTTCACTGAATATTTCAAAGCGCTTTCACGTAATGGAATAAAACTAGAATTGTGTGTGGGGAATAATTGACTAAAGCTCGTTCTGCTTCCCTTTCTTCTTGTTCAGTCTCCCGCAACAACTTCTGAAGTTGGGGTCTGTTTCGAATATTTATGAGAGTTTTTAACAAATAAGAGAGACTTTAAAGGGCGCCCCTTTAAAGGCTTCGAAGCAAAACGAATGAAGACGTAAGGGAGGGAAGGAAGGACATTTAAGCGATGAAATCACCATAATTCGAATACTTTCCTTTGGCATAGCATGCCGACTTCTTGGATCGTCGGCATCCAGGATTGATCCGGCTTCTAATTGACCAATCAGGGGCGTGATAGCGGAATACAAGGAAAAAGCCGGCCGCCAATAGTCACGTAAGGTGCCTCCACTGGTTGACACCCAATCCAACCTAACAGTAAGCGATCAGCCAGAAGCACCCAAAACAGTCTTTAGTGAAGGAGTTAAGAACTTGAACTACGTACTGCAGAAGTGTTCGGAAAAAGTTCTCCTCATAGGGTCCACCGTAGCGTTGCTTTCTCTCCCTCTGGGGGATTCAGCAGAATATCTTTGAGTTCCGGGTGTCTCGCCAAGTTTGATTTCACTTCGGTCCTTTTAAAAGGTCCTGTGATATTTCTACCGAGGCCTTAAAGAAATCCTTACTGACAATACTCGTTGGTTGTGGCTCAATGTGTTTACTGCCGTCTCCTTCGATAGCCAAAAGACCGTCAGGCTGACCGTCCGGAGATATGAGCTGGACGGCCAGATTGAAAGAAGATGCCCTTTAAAGTCGTTGAGAATTGAAATTAGTCGCTCTCGGCTTCCCACAGTATCGGGTAAGTCGAAAACGATATAACCCGAATTTCTTTTGGGAGCCGAATCCAGAATGGCAGAGAAGAATGCCACACTGGGATCAGTAGAACATATGTAGGATGACAAAGAAGTGTCTTCGTCACCAGACGAAGACTCTTCGGATGAGGCCTCCGCGGTTGTTCCTTCGTTCTGCTGTGGCGTCTCCTCGCAGCGGGGCCGCTTTTGGCGGCTGCTGTTTCCTGGGGAGGCGGCGTGGACGACCAGCATCTGGTTGGCCCAAAGTGGAGAAGAAGCCAACACCAACATAGGTTGATGCAATATCATCATTTGTGGTTCGGGACACACAAATGAAGTCCAAAGTGCTCGAGAAAAGGTTACTAGAACCCGCTTTTAAATGTCTCACTATGAACAAGACAACATAGATTCTAGAACAAGAAAGAGCTCCCGAAATCCTAGAGTACGGATAAGAGACACGGCGTGTTAGAGCCTGCCATTATATTCCTTCGATTGCTTGAACGTGCTTTGGCTATCTTGCGTAAAGCTGAATTAGGTTTTTTCGGTGTTCTTGTCGAAACACGCAGGCATACTCCAAACTTTTGAGGACATTGATTTGAAGCTCGAGTACGTGTTTTGTGCCGTTTTGCCTCTCTGCAATGACGAAGCAATTGATTTATGGTAGGCATCGCTGACTCTTGACCCAATTCATTTCGTTACTTGAGATATGAGATCCACACTTGAGTTGGGCGCGACTTTAAGTGCCGCGTTTTCCACCACAATTGTGGTTCTTCCGCGAAGCGGAAGCCTAACACCCCTGTTTCCTCCCGGATACCTGGGACCTTTCCTTTGGGTGGAATGGGGAGACAGGATCGGGTTCGGAAGGATAGTGGCGGGAAAAAGAGTAAGGACGACTTTAAAAGGCCTAAGAACCTTTAATTTTCAATGAAATTAAATTAAAGTAACCTCACCTTTCAATGCAATAGATCTTAACCTCTCGCATAGCATGCCGACTTCTTGGATCGTCGGCATCCAGGATTGATCCGGCTTCTAATTGACCAATCAGGGGCGTGATAGCGGAATACAAGGAAAACACTATCGAAGCCATTTAGCCAATAGTCACGTAAGGTGCCTCCACTGGTTGACACCCAATCCAACCTAACAGTAAGCGATCAGCCAGAAGCACCCAAAACAGTCTTTAGTGAAGGAGTTAAGAACTTGAACTACGTACTGCAGAAGTGTTCGGGAAAGGTGAGGCCAATAGTGATGCAAAGACTGGTCCTATGGCAGCTACCCCTCCCAATTTGTTAGGGATACTTCGCGAAATGGCATGAATTGGTAAGAAATACCATTCTGGTACAATATGAGCCGGGGTGGGCATCGGATTAGCTGGGATATAATTGTCGGGATGTCCTAAGGCATTAGGCGCATAGAAGAGCCAAAGAGAGAAAGAGAGGGCAAAGGCTACCCAACCCACTAGATCTTTCACGTAAAAGTATGGATAAGGAGCGATTTTATCCGCAGAGGAATGAATACCCAATGGATTATTGGATCCATATTGATGTGGGGCAGCCAAATGAAGAATACTAGCGCCTGCAATGAGAAAGGGGAGTAAGTAGTGAAGGCTGAAGAAACGATTTGGGGTGGCATTGTCTACGGCGAAACCCCCCCAAAGCCAAGTGACTATAGTGTCTCCCACTACGGGTATAGCACTGGCTAAGCTGGTAATTACTGTAGCTCCCCGAAAGCTCATTTGACCCCGAGGTAGTACGTACCCTATAAAAGCAGTCACAATCATTAATAGTGAGATGACCACTCCAAGGCACCAAACAAATTCTCTAGGACTGGTATAACTTCCGTAGTATAAACCACGGAAGAAATAGAGATAAACTACAATGAAGAACATACTAGCCCCATTGGCATGCATATAACGAAGCAACCAGCCTCCTTTTACATCTCTCATAATGTGTTCCACGCTGTGGAAAGCTGGATCGACATGAGGTGTATAATGCATGGCTGGGAAAACGCCGGTAATGGTCTAAATTACTGAACGAATAGCAGCTAACGAACCGAAACCCCACCAATGACTCAGATTGCTCGGGGTTGGATAATCTATCAAATGCTAGTTAAGCGTAGAAGAGACGGGTTGTTTGATAATCGAAAGTCGTCTGGCACTCATAGTGGAGTTTTTTGTTCGGTTTGTTTTTGTCCAACTCCAACTCCTCCCTATCGGTCGGAGTTGTCCTGAACGGACCCTATCGGGAGTTGTCCTGAACGGACCCTATCGGGAGTGTAGGCCAACTCCTCCCTTCGGAATTCGGAGTTGTCCTCGCTTCGCTCGGACCCAGACGGGAGGACCAACTCCTCCAACTCCTCCCTTCGGTCGGAGTGGTCCTCACTTCGTTCGGACCCTACAGGTCGGAGTTGCCAACTCCCCCCACTCCTCCCGGTAGGTCGGAGTTGTCCTCACTTCGTTCGGACCCTTTTAAAGGTCGGAGTTGTCTTCCCTTCGGTCAGACCCTATGGGCAGGGGGGCCTTCGGCCCACCTTTAAAGGGGCCGAAGGCCCCCTGCCCTGATATTCAAGAGTTTTTGTGCCCGTTACAGTGCTGCTTCTACTCGCCCCGGCCCGTGCAGAGTGTGGAAGAAGTACGATTAACATGTTCATTCTTTTCCCCCTCCTAGGCTACCCGTTAGAATTATTGAACCGATCCAATGATACTTGCCAAAAGGAGTAGTGTGGATTGGAACTGGAAGCTCCGTCAGAAGAGTATTTCAGAGCTTCCCTTTCTCTTTTGAGGTGGGCACTTCTATAGAAAGTTAAAACTCCCCTTCCAGCAACAAAATCTAGGGTCCGAGCGAACCTTTTATTTAATTAAAAGGGCAACTCCTCCAACTCCTCCCTTCGGTCGGAGTGGTCCTCACTTCGTTCGGACCCTTCGGCCTTTAGGCACTCGACCGATAGGGAGAGGGTCGGAGTTGTCCTCACTTCGTTCGGACCCTTAAATTGAATTGAAACTAAATTAAAGTAACGCTTTAAAAGGAGGAGTTGAAGGATTTGAACACATTCTGGATAAAAGAAGGCTCCTAGGGTTTGGCGCCACCACTGAAGCCCTGCCTAGCCTTCTTCACGAACTTTCATTTCATGGTTTTTCAAATTACTTTTAAGCGATTTCGAGGAGCACTTCACTTAAATGCATAGTTTTTAAGTTTCTCTCCAGGGCTACCATAGCTTCTTGTAAAACCTCGACCTCAATAGGAGTGAGGTCGGCGTCGTATGGCTTCCGCTTAAGGAATTCATGCTCGGAGATGTTGAAGGCCAAAAAAGATCTTCTGCACACTCATAAAGCTCGAGTGCTCTTACTCGGCAGGGGATCGCCCTCCGTGGCTGCTTGCAAGAGTAAATATTGACTCTTTTCCACCGGAACCTCACATGACTTTAGGACTTTAAACTTCTTTTCCTTCCAGCAACACCCAGAAGTGGCGGCACGAGGAGGGGGAAGGCGGAGCTAGTGGCGAAGGACGGGGACGGATGACTCTATGCTGCTGCTTGGTGTCAAAGATGATTTCAGGGTTCTCCAACTCCTCCAACTCCTCCAACTCCTCCCGGTAGGTCGGAGTGGTCCTCACTTCGTTCGGACCCTTCGGCCTTTAGGCACTCGACCGATAGGGAGAGGGTCGGAGTTGTCCTCACTTCGTTCGGACCCTATCGGCCTTTAGGCACTCGACCGATAGGGAGAGGGTCGGAGTTGTCCTCCTGTCGGAGGACCCTTTTTTGATTCAATGTTGTTTTTGAGGTTTTTCGTGTAGAAGCAAACCGAATTACTCGATGAATTTTCCATGTTGTCAACTTGTTATTTGTGCCGTGAGCGCGGCTCAGCCTCGAAATTTTGTAATGGATGTTTCTTGGAGCAGCCCACCACCCTGCCCTCAGGCTCGGCCCGTAGTGGTTCTCCCAGGCCCTGCCGAAGCTGGACCAGGGGACCCACGACCCGGCCCTTGCCCTCCGAACATTGTATGGGTGTTTTTGGAGCAGCCCCTCCACCCTGCTCTCAGGCTCGGCCCGTAGTCTCCCAGGCCCTGCCGAAGCTGAACCAGCCCGGGCCTTGCCAACTCCTCCAACTCCTCCAACTCCTCCCGGTAGGTCGGAGTGGTCCTCACTTCGTTCGGACCCGGTAGGTCGGAGTGGTCCTCACTTCGTTCGGACCCTATCGGTCGGAGTGGCCCTCCTATCGGAGGGCCCTCGAAACAGAGTTGATCTCTCCCTATACAGACGACAGCGAAGTGATGCGTACTTTCCCCTGGCAGCTGTCCGGGTGTTTTCGGTAAGAACCTTTAATTTTCAATGAAATGAAATTAAAGTCATTTTACTTTCTAGGCGATAGGCACCCAGCTAGCTGTAGGGGTCGGACCTCCACTGTAAGGGGCGGAGTGGCTTTATTCGAGAATCCATTCTATCTACGTGATTCTATTGGAAAAGCGTGCGTTTGATTGCGGGGGCCGGTTTGGCGGAGGCAGGGTTCGAACCTGCATGCTTGGGTCATGAGCCCAACGAGTTAGCCAATTACTCTACCCCGCGATTGGGTAGCGTCCCGCTTCGCGGGAATTTACGTTTAAAGTCATGTATTTTAGACGTTTCGAATTGATTGATTCGGCATGGATAGGTGAGCCCAATTGGAGAAAGCGCGAACCAAGATTTCTTCTTCTTACTCTTCCTATTACTCGCTGTAAAATCAATGTGCAATGGGGCCCGAAGGGTCGATAGACGGGAAGCGTAGCCTGCAAGAAAGTCTTTCGGCCTCCCACCTCTTTAAAACCTCCACGATACC